GCCTTGGGGGAAAAGCACTAATAAGAGTCTAATAGTCTTATTTAGTTAGGTATAGGTCTAGACTTGATTTAGTGAGTCACCCCCAATGGCGATCTAAACGCGCCACGCAGTACTCTCTTTGTAAGTTTCTTTGTCCGCTTTGAAAAAAGAAAATAATAGCCCGAAGCTACCTTGGAACTAATTTTATCGAACTCAAGCGAAGGGACCAATGGGTATTGGGGCCGAGCGGTAAGGCATTCTACTTTCTCTTCAGTGGGAATGAAAGAACAGAATCGGAATTGAGGCTTTCAAAGAATGCTTTCAAGAGGCGCTTTCTTCTGGGGATTGGCAATAACAAGAATCGGCCCTTTAGTGAAACTGGCCAAGCGGTGGAAGACTAGGCTGAATCGAATGCCCTGTTAGAAAGTGAAGTGGAAGAATCTGCTGCACATGAGCTCTTTGGATAGGAATGAAGCCAATGTCCCTATCAATAGTAGAAATAGCCACGAGCACAGAAGGAACTGCTATTGAATTCCCTGCTACTGTTCTAGCTGTTGTTGGACTAAGAGCTGTTGTCGCCTTTTAGGTTGTTAGTCAAAATAGGTTGTTTGCAAATCGGATCAATGAGACAATGCACAGAATAGGCTGTTGTCGGCGTAAACGCTGTGGGACTTCTGCCTTTCCTTCGTCACCTTGCGTGCCTTATCCTATTGCTACTGCGACTGGTAATTGGCATTGTTTTAAGTTATGTGCAACGGCTGAGTCCATAGCCCCGGATTCAATAGCTGCCTATTCTTCCTAGCCAAAGCCTTGAAAGGTAACTGATGCAAAGAAGGAGCTGTTCTCTTTTCACGAATCCAACTGACATAGGGGAAAGATCTTGACTATTTAAGGTATCCCAATTCGATTAGCTCTGACACTAGGAAGAGTTAGTCTGTAAGACCTATAGGGCAATTAGACTGAACATGGCATGTCTGACTGATTTACCTCTATAAACCAAGGAACTTCTCGCATTGCACATAGGGAAGGTGCGGAGCGGTTCTTTATCTTATCATTGCCCTAAGGTTTGGAACTGAACTGCAAGTATATAAGAAAGGATATTGCTAAGAGTTAGCAGTCAAAGGGAGTTTGAACTGTGAAGGAATTACCGGTGCGCACAGAGGTGAGGGAGAGAATAAAGAGAATAGGCCCTTGACTATACGGAGGATAAGGAATTAGGCAGCTTAGGGACTGATTTCCTTTCTTATCTTATTGTTGAGACAGGAAAGCAGGCAAAGTCAAGCAGTCAAGCGGGTCGGCATCTATCTGCAGTAGGAGTAGGACGTAGCACATAAGAGGGTCTTAGGGATCGATCTAGATGCCCAGAAGAGGATGTACAGTACGGTCTAATCAGTCCTAGCTTCCAAACCTGTCCTAGTAGGGAGGGGGATACTATATAGAGCTCTATGTTATCCATAAGAAAAGAGAGAAGGCTTGGTAGGAGTGCAGTATCGGTCGTAGCGTGCCAAGCCAGTACGGTACCAATGCTTTCTTTCTAATAAGAACCATCCCCTCGCTCAGTCCAATGGGTTCTCTATCTTTACTACATGGTATTCGTCGGCCTTTGGAAATAGTAAATCAGTTCCTTGCCTTCCCCAGCGTCGAAGGTGCGTAGCGCACTATTCGCTTTCAGTAAAGTAGTGTACACCGCCAACAAAGACAAGCAATACAGGGTCTTCAAGGAAGAGGTTAGGTCCCTTCAGAAGTGGCAGCAAAGCACTTGGCTAAATCATCATCGGCAGATCAAAGCGCAGTAAATAGAGTCCCAGGTGCAGGAGAGGGAAAGGTAGCAAGATCTCGGCCCAAAATTGACATAGGAGTGATTGAAGCGATTGGACAGCTTTCCTTAGCCTTAATCATATCCCTTCCTCTAAGGAGTGAAGTTTGAAGGAGAGAGAAAGCTCTTTTATCAAATAGGCTAGCTTCACTAAAGAAATTGACTATCAGAACAGAAACCATACTACCCGAAAGCATACCGCCCAAACAAAGGATACCATCTCAGGCATAGCAGAAAGCAAGGTCAACCAAACCAATCTACCCCAGCCACCCAAGCCAATATCGCCGACAAGGAAGGAAAGGCTACTGCCTTGGCTACTAAAGAAAGGAGTCTACCTATCACTAAGTGGGAAATGAACCCCGGTGCTAGCTTTTATCCTCCACTCTCTAACTAAAAGCCGGTCTAAAAAGTCTATTTTGGCTAAGTCAGCAAAGGGGTATGCTTTTCTTTCGAGCTAGGTAGTGAGCGGACTAACCCTAAAAAAGGGAGAGAGATTCAACCGCTAAAGAAAGCTAGCAAATCGACGATTTGAAGTCGGTTCGGGCCCTCCTAAAGAGGAGAGCCAGTCCCTTTCCCCTGCCAATTATTCAATCAGCTTCAAGATCTTGTGAATAGTCTCTCGTGGAACGCACCTTGACATAACTTTCTATTCGGCTAAGAAAAAGACCTCTCCCTGCGATAGATCTGCCTTAACGGGGGATACAGTCTGCATGAAACATTCACTTAGTTGATAATTCCACCCAGCAGCGGTCAGTCTCGCTACCTTTCTCTATGAGCGGCCGCCATCTAACCAGAATTTCAGTGTGTCAGAATTTTAGTACAGAAATTGGAGTTCAAAAGCTTTCTAAAAGTCTTCCCTTGATTTTCTTATTCTGCGCCCGTAGTGCGGTAGTCGGGTTTTATTACTTTTCAAGTCAGGGTAGCCTGCTAGCGCTTCGCCTCCGTTTGCTTGGTCGTTTGTTCGTAACAACAAGGTAGCTATAGTAGGTGGATGAGCACCCCCTAGCGCGAAAGCCGTTGCTTGTTTGCTTGCAACGTAAATAATCACTCTTTCTCCTTTTCTTTGCCGGGAAGTCAGTCCGTTCCGTGGATTTGATCAAGCAAGCAAGCTAGCGAGCCAGGAAACTGGACAATTGAGGACACAGGAAACACAAAGATATGAGAAAGGTTCGAGTGATTTCGACTAAGAGTAATTCCACTCTGAAAAAGGTTGAAAAAACGCCTTTCCATTTTCTCTCATTTCAATCTCCGCGAGTTCGGTTTCTCTACAAGACTCAATCAAAGTAGTTCGTCCCCCTTCTCAAGTTCCAGATGTCAGCTCTTTCACTTGGTGTTCCCTATTCTAAGACATCAACACCCGCTTTACCTTGAACTTCGACTTAGGTAGGTTTCGACTTCAGCCTCAGCATCGTTCTCTCTTTCTTATTCTTCATCCGAATCCTATTTTTTCCTCCTTGTAGCTCCCGAAACGGATGTTTTAGTTGTTCGTGGGGTTTGCCTATATGCATGTATTTTCTTTCTTTTCTAACGGTGGAGCATAGTGAAAATAGAGCCGTTTAAACCACGAAGTGCCCTATCTTAAGGTGTTTGCCGTTCGGGCTAGATAAACTTACCTTTCTCTGCCCTAGGCATGTTCCATTAAACCCGTTTAGGGAGGGTAACCCATGTTAGGACGAGACATCACCATTCCTGGATTCAGGCAATGGGACAGGTTCACCCAAGAAGGGGAAAGAGAAAGGAATGTAATAGAATAGGCGCGTTGGCCCTAGAAGAGAAGAGATCGAACCTAAGAGCACAGAAACCAGCTGAAACCCGGCAATCCCCACTCGCTTCATTCTATGCTTGAAAGGATCAGAGACAGAGGGACAGACGCAAGTCGATACAACCAGAATGACTAACAAAAGTACGTTCAGTTTCAGCATCCGGGCCGGACCGACAGCGGAAGCCTAGCACTAAGTGCAATCTCCAGCGACAACGGTCCAAAATGCATGAAGATGAATTGCCCGCAAACTATGGACGGTATAGAAGATTCACTTCACGCATACACCGAGAACACGGCATAGCCACACCCCTTATAAATAACAAGGCCATTGCTTGGCTGGTTTCTTAAGTTAATTGGGTCACAATAGCTGGTGTGAAGCAAGAAGGAAGAGAGAGGCCTGTCCACAAGCTTGATGTTCAAAAACCCAGGATCAGAGTCCTTCGCCCTAGAACTTGTAACTCTATTTTCATTGGTCGCTCCTTGATTAGAGCATGGCAATTCGATTAAGATTTAGCAATCAATTAAGAAGGAGCTACCCGAGCTCAAGAGACAGCTTTGAGTCTTTCCCCTGGGTTCTGAGAAGAGCTGGTTTATGGGGCACCGGGCTAGCTCGCAAAGAGAAGTTGAATCATAAAGATCCAGACTGCACTGACTGGGGCTGACCTTTTAGGTCAATAGGGGTAGTTCATGCGCTTCATTTTTCAGTCTAAGATCGAAATCCTTCGCTCTGGAAACGGTTCGAACTTTACTAGGATATAGGGCGCAACAACTGAACTATTTGATTAATACTTGACCCTTCAATTGAGTATAAGTCAGCAAGCAGCTTCCCCTCGGTCGGTTGAACCAGCAGCTTCCCCATCACCTCCTCCAGGTCAGGATGGCACCTCTTGCAAGATTCGTATTCTTCCCAGCTCCCAACCTGCCCTTCGCCAGTTGGAAATGGAGGCAAGAGGTCGCCCAAACCCGTGTTTTTTGCTTGAAAAGGACCACTACTAAGGGAGGGTGGAAGGGAGAGGCGTACAGATGAGAAAGTAGGTGTCACGCGTACTAATTTTCTCGGTCTGTCCGCTGAAAGCGAGAGGAATGGGAGTGGCTCTACTGTTAATAATATAAACAGAATTAGAGTTACCGCTTTCTTTCATTTCGGAATGTGGGACGACAATAGAGGTTCTCGCTTTCAGAGTTTAGGTACAGGCCCATAGATATAGATAGGATGGAGGTTCATTTGATTCGCGCTTGATTACAAGAAGCTCAAAAGATAAGGCCAAGGAAAGAGGCGAAACTCCACTATAAAGGGGAAGAGTGGCCACTCGACCGACTATCATGAACGAAGTGAGGGAAGGAGTTCGGATTAGATACCTTAGGAGAGAGACGTACGGTATTAAGAAAGAGAATCAGGTCTTTGACGATCCAGTATTAGCTAGCAAGTGTATGGACTCATACTTTGATGACTCCCTAGTGGCCAGAGAAGCCTTAGCTTCACCCTTGGACGTATCATCTACTCTCTCTAGCTCTCGACTTGACTAGAACATTTCTTTAGCTCTTTCGCCTGGTACTCACTCCTAAAGCAAGCCTAAACGCCCTTGCGCCTGCTATTCCCTCTTCAAGAAGTTAATCCGGATCCTCATCCTCATCTCTTGAACTCTCGGCTGATTCAGCAGGAGCCATTCTTTCAACTCAAGCCCTTCTTGGTCACATCTTCTTTCTCTTTCCTGGTAAAGCTATGAAAAGCACCCCGGAAAGCATAGTCAGAAGGGAAAGCGAACCCAAGCAAGGTCAACCTCACCACAGAAAAGATTTGAACTCACAAGAGAGCTAAAACCAAACCAAGGTTTTCGAGTCGATTTGAACAAGAAGAGCTTATTCCATTCCGAACAAGCGCTAAAGAAGTGACTCTGTGTGGGATCGATCGCCCTACTTCTTTATTCTTTATCGCGTTGGGCCGGCGACTTAAAAAAGGCCAAACCTGACTGAACCAAACCAACCTCAACTGATTGAACTCAAGCAATCGCAGCTACTTTCTCTTCCACTGCCTTCCCACGGACTTACTAAACCACCAACAACGGCAAGAGAAAGAGCTTTTTCCGAGAAGAAAGAAAAGGTAATCATGAAAGTCAGCCTAGCCTAGCAGAGAGAGAGCGTTGGATTGGGTTCTTCCTGCTTTCAGGAAAGTGAGGCATATTTTTATGTTAAAGTTATCCCATCGGTGTCCGCTCTGATCTTCCTAAACTCTGACGCTAAAGCCCTTCTATAGGTTCTCCTCCAGAACTCGGAGGTTCTCAGGCCTCGGACGTACTTTCCATTGGAGAGGAAGCGAGTTAGCAAGTTAAAGAATGAGAATCCAAGTTTTTCATTCTCATTGCCGGGTAGAGGAGCGAAAGTAAGCCTACAACTAGGCAGCCAATAGCTAGGACGGACAGTAGCAGTAAGACTTCCAACCATTAGCAAGGCAAGTTAACTTGAAGCAAGAACTCTTAGGCAAGGAGGGGCGTAGCCTCTTTCGAGATTCGAAGAATAGCGTATATAAAGAGTAGTCAGAGGCAATTCGCTAATATGGAGCTGTTTATATCGGCTTTCTTTCCTCCAGCATGAAACGGGGTTGAGCGATGCGCATTCCTTTACGCATTCCGCTGACCTTTCCATTACCGTGGGAAAGCCTCACTCTCGGTGAAACGGATAACTCATCTGGATAACAAACAGAATAAGCCGATGCGAGTCTAACAGTTCTACCAGTAAGGAAGGAAGGGGAAGAAGCAGGCAGGGATAGATAGAATTTGGTAGGGAAAAGTGCTTTGTTGGACTTGTTCCCAGGTTTTAGAATCAAAGATCTTTCAACGCGTTGATTTCCTACTAAATAAACCGGGCTTCTATCAGGAGTTTTGTTTGTCGATCGATGTGAAAACTCTCGCTTTATGCTTGAGAAACCGCCTTACCGGCGATCTGCTTCATGAATTGAAGGGTGGAACTAAGGAAGACAACTGAATACTGGGAATTAAAAAAGAAGGATCTCCAGAGGTACTGGCATTGAGCCCGCCTATCATAAGTATGAGTTGGGGGAGCGAGATAGAGACAAATACCCAATGGACGGTGAAAAAGCTTTCCTGCACGAACTATGTAACCTTCTGTCTTGCAGCCTTGAAGCTCAGTTCTATTCTCCCGCACACCCGCTCTTGCAAGGCTAGCCGGGAGGGAGGTGCTTTTTCGGGTTTGGTTTGCCTCCTTCCTTAGGTTACATAGTTCGGTCCAACCAACTCATAGCCCTCCCGGATTCAACAACCTACATCCCACACGGGTAGGGAAATGCGGAGACATCAGATCAAGACCGCCTAAATCACCAGACCAGAGGGCCATTCTCACTTTTTTTGAACAAAATCTTTTATTCTAACCCAAAGAAAAGAGGCTATTACCTATAACCCTTCCCGTCTATTTCGCGGAGGCGGGGTAAGAACTTGGAAGAGGCACAAGTAATCTTCGAATTACTGACGGAAAAGGGAATGCGGTTTGTTTCCTCTTTCTTGAGATGGTGTTCAGCATAGTCTCGAGCTTCTTGACCATGGTAATCCTGTTCATAACCTCCCAACTGTCATCTTTCCGGGCCACGGAATCAGATTTTGGGGTATCTGACCACGAGGGTTCAGGTGTCATCATCGGGGTAGTGGAGAATGAAGGTTTGCTCCTTGAGTACAAGACATAGTAGTCGAATTTTCCTGAGGGTTCTCCAAGGAGATCGACCTCTGGGTCACCTGCTTCATACCTCTCTCGAAACTTCTGCTGCATGGTGGGGAATTCCCAACTTGCAGCGGGCGTCAGTGCCCCTCTCTCGAATAGAGGAGTGAGAGCGGTAGGTGTATAGATTGCTTGATAAACAGGGGCCCCACTGTGCTGGTAGACAATGATAGGGAATTCTAAATCTGCAGCAGGTAATAAAAATTCTTGGTCGATTTGAGGAGCTACTGATGTCACAGTAGAGTAGGTCGATCCAGTTTAATCTCCGGAGGAACTTTCTGCTTTACTGGCCTCTGCCTGCCAACGGTTATCATTGCTACTTCTGGGAAATCTTCTTCGTTCTTCAATTGCGAGCGGAGCCTGGCACTAGTAGGTGCGATGGGGTACCATGGAGCGAATGCTCTCTGTGGGGTGCTGATTACATCCTTGGATGGGTTCCAAAGCTTCTGATCAATGAGGTCTTGAATCTTATGCTTAAGGCCGTAGCAGTCGGAAGTCTAATGGCCTGCTCCTCCCATGTGATATTCACGCCTGGTATTAGGATTATGATTCCTGGGAGGTGGATCTGATACTGGTCTGGGAGGTATGGGTGTAACCAACTTGGCTTCCAGCAGCTGCGGAAGCAATTGTGATAATGATACAGGAAGAACGCGGAATTTGGAGATTAAGACCTTTATTAGGATATGAATAGCTTATATGCCATTACCCTATCACCCCCGCCGGGGGCAGAACTAACTCGATAAGATCAAGATCCATTGAATCCCGGTGTAATCAGTACGTATGACTCTGTCCTCCCGCGATGTACGCATTGTAGGCAGTCATCATAAACATCAGCATCTTGTAAATCCGCTACTGATTCAATCCATCCAATGACCATGGACAGATCGTCCGATGAGAGAACCCTGAAGGAAAGACTTACTTGTCTTCATATGAATGAGAGGTTCATTGGTGCAGCTCTTGCAAATTTCCCAAGAGCATTGATGGCTTTGTTTCCCCGTGCTGGAAATTTTCTTCTGACTCGGTGACAGTAGTTGATGCCAAGCTCTCTTCGTCACTTCCCGTACTATCTGAGTACTCTGATTTACTGGAATCTGATGACGATTAACATGCTTGCTGCACATCGCCACTATCATTCCCAGCGGCTAGTTGCCTGATTCTTCTCTCTTTCCCGGGGGGTGGTAGGAGCGAGAAAGCTTCTCCGTCCCTTATCTCAATTCCCATGTCACCCTGTCTTGTTGTAGCAGAAGACGATTCCGGCTTCTGGTCAGAGGGCCTCTGAAAAGGATAGGGATGGATGATGCCTGGAACTTCAAGGTAGCTTTTCCGTTTGACTCCTTAGATTGGATTCCGTTCCGTCAGGCTCGTCGAGATCACTATCGATCTCAATTGGTCTATTTATTCCGATGGCGTGGAACTTTAACAGCCTTCAGCTGAGAGACATCATCACATGGGTCCGGACCCCAAGCGTCTATAGCTCTGAGAGTACTGTTTGCCCAGTTGAGCTGTTGATGTATCAGACTTTTACCTTCTGGCTTCCCTTTGGTCATCACAATGAGCTGAGCTAAATGAGCAGCATCGCCATCCACTTGTAAGATATCAAATAGAGGGAATACTGTAGCTTCGATCTGTTCCAAGTGGTAGATTACGGAGATGAAAGTCCTCGATCTTGCCGCTCATCTGAAACTTTAAGGCAAAAAAAGAATACTGGCGGGACTCCCGTTCGGTCTAAGCCTCCTCTCCTATCGGAGAGACAGGAGCTACAGAGGGAACATGAAGAGTACCCGCGTGACCCACGTAGGTAAAGATGGCTAAAAGATGACGGCACAGAAGAAAGAAAAGCGGGAAGGCTTAGCTCAAAGACAAAGACTTGAAAGAGCTTGTTGGAGGAAGGAATTCCGGTAAGACTGATTGCCCCCAGGCTTAATGCCCGAGGAAGGGGAGGAAGGAACTTCTTTCCCATTTCTAATTCCACTAGGAATGGTATCGTCATGTTATTGTGGCCTACTCGCCTGGAGGTAAACTACCCTTACCATTTTATATCTGGCTTGGATTTACGGAGGGCTTCCTTCCGTCTCCCTCAAAGCCTATTCTGATTTACTTTTGTCCTCGGGATGCTTTTTGGCATCAAGCCTACCCTCACATGCAGGGGATTCGAGAACCCGGTATTCTTCCTCCTCATGGAAAAAATCGGATGCTTAAGCCAATAAGGTTGCACCTCTGTCTACCCTCTTATTTTACTATGCATATGGATCCGGGGTAGTGCTAACTAATCCTTCTTGTTCTAACTCTTCTCTTTCTCTCTGCTTTGACTATTGGGATACCATGCCCATTACGGGATACGATGTGTCAAAGAGCGGATGCTGTCCATCTTCGGAGGAAGGATTTGCTGCTAAGACCGGATATGCCGAATCTGAGCTGAGAGATGCTAGGTCTCGTCTAAGCCCTTCTGCGGATTCTCAAGCAACAGCAAAGAGAACAGGGGATTGCCCACTAAGAGCCCATCATTTACCCGCGAGCGAAATTGGACAGTTGCTCTATCCGCTCTCGAATCGGATTCTGTTGAAATAGGCGAAATGGCCCTTCCCCTCTTCGAATCTGAGATGATAGTTACCTTTCTAACTGCGCATTCTTCTCACCCTTTACGGAATGCTTTCGCCAGAAACTTTAAGGCGATAGATGGCATTGCCTTAAATGTGATATCAGTTAGAAGAGAAGGCACTTACTTAGCAGGCGGTTGGTATTAAGATCTCCATCTTTCCCGCCAGTTTGCGACTCTCCAATGCTAAAGGTCTCCCTCTCGGCATAAGGACTGCACCAACCCCTATCCCTGATGCTGCACACTCAATCAAAAGAATATACTTTTCTGGAAAAGTCAAAACCTATTCCGAAGTAATCACCTGTTTTAACTTATCAAATGCCTGCTGCCCCACTGAGATAAGGCCATGTAAAAGCCCCTTTGTGAGATCGGGCCAACAAACCTCTGATGAATCTTTAGTCCAGAAATAACTGCATAAGCCCATAAAATCCCAAAATAGTGTAAGGGTCCGTGGAACGGGACACTGACGCATCGCCTTAATCTTGATCATCATAATCAAGACTGAACCATTAAACACTAGTCGACCAATATAAAGATTTTCGCTCATGCCAAACTCACACAACGATTTCTTAGCATAGACACTTTATTGTTGCAAGACCTCCAATACATACATTTCCAAGTGCTCTAAGTGCTCATCCCAAGTCCTACTATACACACACCAAAATGTAAAAAAGAATGAACGAACCGCGCTTAACGCCCACTTACTTAGAGACTCTTAGTAGTATCGTTATGAAAGGTCAACATTAGCATTAGACCGAGAAGCTGAACTCATTGGGGTGTGCAGTGGGGTTATTGCGGCGCGAGCTTAGCATGTTCTAGCTTCTCTATTGTCTTGTTGATCAACCAAGCTAGCTTCGTTCTACAGTTGCTATCGGTTGCTATACAGAGTCTAGTTTATCTTCTCATTCGGAGGTGGCTCTGGGGACACCAAGCACCGTGGTTTGGTCAGCTCATGCCCCATTTCGGTGGTTTTAAATTCCAAACCATTGCACCGAACGGAAAGGGAATGAATGCGGGAAGAGAAGGCAAGGTCTCGATTGAGGGATTTCTAGAAAGATGCATCGGCTCCTCCAGCTCCTCCCAACCCAGAAAGAACTGGACTCGGATGGTACCACTTAGCCCTAAGCATCGATTTACCGATGGCGGAGAATCGTGGAAGAACCGAAAAACCTCCTTCAAATATTTGATTCCTGGTTCGCTATTGGTTCTCCCTCTCCGGCTACGCTGTTCCGCCCGAGCCCACTCCACTCTTGGATCACCCCTTCACTGTTCTGTTCAGTTCCTATTGAGGAGATCTAGGAGTAGTTTGAAAATATATATCCGATGTCGATTCAAAAGTAATTTCTCGAGGAAGATGAATGAGGGAGTCAGATTCTTTAACATCCGATTCTCAAGCACCAGATTATAGGACAACCGATTCTTATTTATCAAGCCCTTCTGTAACAGAACTAGCACCGCTTACTTTGACAACAGGGGATGATTTTATAGTTACTTTATCTGTAACACCGGCAATGAACTCACCAGAAAGTAAAGTCATCTGTCCCAGAGCCTATGATTGCAAAGAAGACCTAGTCTGATTAACTGACTTCAACGAACCTATTTGAAAGCAAAACAGCTCATTCGATCACACCAAGAAAGACTAGTGCTGCTCCCTGGCTTCCTTCCTCCTTTTTTTTACTATTAAGCTATCCACCACTTGCAATTGAATCAGAAGGAGTTGTGGCACTTGTGGCATCTCTGAAGAAAATGGATGCAATGCCCCTCCATCGGTGAAAACATCTTGGAAGGGGAGGTCTTCCACCTGCTTTTAGAACTGACAAAGCACGGCACATACTGGAATTCTTTGTCTTCTATCTGATGGGTCACTGCGATTGATATCCATTTCATTTACTAACTAGTACTAGTACATTACATGCACCACTTTCAAAAAACTATTTGCCCCTAAACCCTTGGTATATTCAAATTACCAACTAGAGAAAGGCAGGGCAGCAGCTCTCCAACCCCACTTGAGTCCCGGCCCTTCCCCCCTACAGGAGCGAGTGAGATTGCTTGTTGCGCGCTTAAGACGGATGGCTTAAGAAAATGACCCTTGATCCAATAAGATGATTCTTTTTTAGGATTGGCCTATAAAGCCTTTTTCCCGGCTCTTTTTTTTGGCGAGCAGACGATGATTGTGGTCTTCGTGGATACGCCTGCCTTTGATAGAGTTTCTTCTCTTATGATCGGGGGAGAATGCGGTTAGCAGCTGGGCTTGATCAAATGGGCTAAAACCATACCGTGGAAGAAAGCCATATATATTGTTCAGTTGAAGTTGAAGAAGCCTCTTTCAGAACTCACTTTGTTCCGGGCGGAATTTTAGATCTTTTTAGTATCCTCGAAATTGAGAACACTTTTATGAGCTTATCGACTTCTGCCTCTACCTACCGCACAACGTTCCGTTGCTTGGTGGGTTCGTGTTCTTTGACTTGAAAAAACTGCTCTTTTCCAGCAGCCCTCTTTCGGGCGTTCGTATGATGATAGTGTAATTTTAGCAGAGTGGTGTAGTTGTGGTCATTTCAGGTTAGACTAGCAGCCCGTACACAGGTGGGTGGTGTGTTAAGTTTCGGCGGAGGGGGGTTAGGGGGGATTAGTTCGTTTGCCATCCAGAGCCAAGTATAGTAGAGAGAGGTCACCCTCAAATATCTTGATTTCGCTGAGTTGAATGTTAAGCCGGAAAGTTTTCCGGTTCAGTTAGCTAGATGATGGATTAGTGAGGTCTTTCCAATAAAGGATCGGATGCTGGACTCCGAAAAGGAGGATAATGGGATGTCGGGCTCATACCTCTGCTAAACAACTCCTCTTCGATCCCGATCTGCTGCCTTCGCACAACCGGCACAGGGTATTCATAGCTGCTGGCCTCGACCGGTTCACTAGAATGGTTGGAGCAACTGGAGCTCCTACTATCCCTAGAAGCTGATGTTCGTTGTTGGCTAGGCTCGACTTGAACCACCGGGCTTACCCATTTTTTAGTGGATCATGCCTCCGTTTGGTATTTAAGCCTTCCATTTCTCTGCGACTTCGGGAACGGATGGGACTTTTCCCTCTCCAACTGGACTAGAATAAAGGAGGGCTGGGCCTTTCTATGCTTTTTCATTCTGCGGTTCCCATGTATCTTTGGACAAGAAGCTTTTCATACGGCGTTATTGTTTGTTATCAATAACCAACCTACACTACTTCTAAATCACAGGTCTCCCTTATGAAATCCTACATGGTGCTCCACTAGCTTCTTTTTCTCTCCGGGCCTTTGGATTTTTATGCTACGCCCACATCTCGAAGAAATGCTTCGGTATCTTAAGTGTCTCCTGGAAAGAAAAGGTATTTGATATACCTTTGACATCCTCTTGTTTCTGCCTATGAAGATGCGGATTGGGCCGGCTCGCCGACAGACAGATAGGAGGTCTACGACTGGATACTGCACATTTTTTTTTAGGTGGAAATCTTGTGACGGGGAAGAGTAAGAAGCAAACAGTTGTCGCACGGTCGAATGCAGAAGAAGAGTATAGAGCAATGGCTTGTGAGCGTATTTGGCTTCAAACCTTACTAAGTGAGCTTGGAGTTGAGGTCTCTCATCCTATGAGAATATTCTTTGATAATTAAGCAGCAACTCACATTGCCTCTAATCTGGTTTTTCATGAGCGAACCCTTAAAATCGCCTTAGAGCATTTTTCCTTGTCTTGACGGGTGGAAGTCAAACTCATATTACTAAAAATTTCATATATTAGATCAGGACTTACCTTCCTCTCAATCCGAATTGAGCACACCGAGAACGACAGACACCTAAGCATGAAAACGCACCAATCCACCTTTGTATCTTTATCTTCGCTATACAAACAAAAAAAGAAGAAAATGAAATTGAAAGTCTCAGTGGCAGTACCGCTTAAAGAAAGTGTTCAAGTTGCAAGTCGAAGAGGGTGAAAATACCCGAGGGACCCTGTGCCCAAAATGGGAGAACCATGGGGTGAAGGCAAATCGGAACTAGACAGTGGAAAGGGAATGCAACGGAGTAGGCTTTGTAGAAAGGGGAAGAACCTTTCCGGAGGGGAAAGCATGGGCGTTAGACAGACAGAAGAAGAGAATTTGCATTAATAAAGCAATTTGAGATAGGTGGAATAGGGCTTTCGAGTGCAACCTTCCATGGCAATCAAATATCTCTCTTATGTTTGACGGACAAAGGCTTCAAACAAGTATCGATTGGAACATCCCGTACTTGCGCTAAAGCCCTTCTCCTTGTTGACTAGCTGACCCAATTGATCCACAAAAATAGCATTCCGATCCGCGTCCTCAATCCCTATATCTCTCTTCTCCTCCCTCTCGATATGGTTCGGTTTGGCTTGTTTGGTGCTAGGAACAGAGCTTCAAGCAAGATGTCCATCATACTCGTTCCTCTTGTTGCCTGATACAGAGTCAAGCACAACCATTGATCGACCTGGACCAGACAATCAATGTAATGTCTTGTTTCCTTCTCCTACCTAGATATGGAGCAAAGCTTCAAGCAAGACGGGTTGAAACATCCCTATAGCTTGGTCCTGTCTTTTGTCTCTTTCATTCACCTCGACCCGCAACTTCCATGGATCGATCAGAGTGAGGGAGCTCCTCCCTACGTGACCGATCGTTCCAATCATGAGACTTTTCGTGCTACCCATTTGTAAAATTGACTTGCCCTCTTTTACTTATTTACTTAAGGAAGATCTTTATATCTAAAATTGTTTGATCTCGCTGGCAAAACTCCATCGCTAAAGCCCTCGAAATTGACCTTTCACGAATCTGTCTTGAAGAGTGAGATCGTTATTGCATAGATAAGGTGCCTATCTCTACATGTCCACAATGAGATCAGAAAAGCAAAGAAGGTCGCTACGCACCTTGGTATGGTCCACTCGATGAGTATCTCTGCAATGTACGTTCTAAATTGTAAACAGAAGGCGTTACTCCCTACCGTTGAATGCGTGTGGTCAACTGTGTAATCGAGGAAGCCAACATTGACTGACTTTCATGGTTAAGGGCTTTAGCGAAGAAAAAGAACCAACAAGATAGGGCGGTCTCTGCTCCTCTCTAACTAACAGGAGAAGCGGAACATGTAGCTTTTCATCCTTGCTTGATCATCCTATCAGTCATGGTAACGGATTGAGTATCTCTCAAAAGGTAGCTGGTTTGACTGTTTGTGATCTTTCAAAACTATATTATAGTAGTAAAGTAGAGCTAGATTGCACGATTGGCTTGTAGGAGAAAGATAAGAAGGAGCGTAGCGCCAAGACGGAGATGCAAGCTTGATTTCTGTCTCTGCTATTGGATGTCATAGTGTGGCACGCGCTTTATCAACTCTAATGTTACCGGGTCTGCCTTATTTTGAAAAGCTTTCGAAGTAAGCTAAAGCTTCCCTTATTAGGTCTTGAAACGAAAGAAGAAATAGTGTGGGATGAAAGTCCGGGCGTTGCAATCAAGATTTCGTAGTTAGACCGTTGATACCCTGCCTAGCTGAATAACTGACCGACGGCGGAATGGTAAGCTTCCTCGTTCACTTGCGCGGGTCGGCACTTATTTCGTATGTGATGCAACTACAATGCTTGAGAGGTCTAGTGATCGGTCTCAAAAGCAAGATGGGAATGGTCAAACAGAGGAATCGAGATAGATGTCTGTCTCTGCCTCACCGTAAGGGTTTCCGGTTGAGCTGCCATCTCTATTGGCCTGTCCTGTGCCAGTCGAGGGCTTTAGCGGTGATCAGGGCATTCATCCGTCGGATTAGTCTAACCCGGTCAATGCATGGATTTATGTTCTCAGTATGAGTTCTTTCTTTCTTCATTGGGTGAGTTGGGATTAGAAGAAAGTCTCCGTAGGTCCGCTACTCCCCTCTTCGTTCAATCTTAACTATGCCATGCCAAGGGTCATCGAAGAACTAACCTTTCTGCCTTTCCCTTGCCCGGGTCAAAGAAAAAAAAAAAAAATATGTAACATAACGGAAATGACAGCTAAAATAGCAACATGAGATAGGAGAGAGCTGACCCAGCAACGGCATAGGAAAGATGTGATCCGGTAATTTGTGTAAAAGAAAGATGATCAGGCACTAACACAGCTATGGAAGTCCGATTCTTCCTTGATTTTGTCTCCCCTTTCGGTATGCCGCTCTGCGAGCAGAGCGAATGAACAAAAATCCAACCTAATATGAATATCCTTCGACCGTTATATCCTCATCTTTCCCATATTTTCCAACGATGGTCCATTCCTTTCCTATTCCTCGCCACGATCGTTTTGTTTTTTTATCTTATTTGTCTACAAGTTGACGTTCTCAACTTTTTCATTTCCGTCCTTTCAAAAGTGGGGCTCCGTGTAGGGGGGCGCGCCCTATTTTTCTTTTTCGGCTGCCACGGGAGTCTTACCTTAGCGATCGCTTTTGCTTTTTGGGTGCTGACCGGAGAACCTTCCCTTATTTTGAAGATGATGCCTTCCGGTGAAGGTACTTCGGGCACAAAGCTTCCTCTTTCCGTCGGAGACGGTGGAAGTGGTGCTAGCTCTTCGAGACGGCCGCCTTTTCTTTTGATCTAAATGTCCCTCCTGCTGAGCCGGAGTCTGCCCCCCCGGCGGACCCACGGGCACTAGAAGACGAGAATGTTCGTCTACGCCAGACGAACGCCGAACTCCATAGAAGACTCATGGAGGGAAGAGCACAAATCATGGCAGTGCTGGACGAAGCAGACCGTCACATCAACTGGGTAAAAGAACAGGATCAGGCTCGCCAACAGGCATGGGCCTCTGTTCAGGCAGAAATGGATGAGGAAGTGTCTCGCGTGCGGGCTCTCGAAAGAGAGAACTCCCAAATGAGATATCAACTCAATGATCTCCATTCTAAGTTGAAGGGTAAGGAACCATTACAACGATTCCCTAAGTAAGGGAATGAATGCTTTCATATGGAATTTATTAAGAAAAAAAAAATAGCTATTGGATGTACGAATTGAATAGAAAAAATTGGAATATGTCAAGGAGGGAAGGGATCGCGGCCGTTCACGTCAGGAATAGAGGTTCTTGATGTAGTAGTTGCTTGTACTTTTCTTTTTTTCGGTATGTCGCTCCGCGAGCAAGGAGTGCCACGCACGAGCGGAGCGAAAAGAAAGCAAGGGGAATTCTTCGATTTTTGGGGGAGAAATCCTTTGATTGCGTATTTAATATAGATCCATGTCTTTCTTGTTCCACTAGCTAGGACCAAATTCTCACATGTCCGTTTCGTTATTACAACCTTCTTTTTTGATGTCAAAGACCAGAAGCTACGCGCAAATTCTCATTGGATCTCGGTTGTTCTTAACAGCGATGGCTATTCATTTAAGTCTTCGGGTAGCACCACTAGATCTTCAACAAGGTGGAAATTCTCGTATTCTGTATGTACATGTTCCTGCGGCTCGGATGAGTATTCTTGTTTATATCGCCACGGCTATAAACACTTTCTTGTTCCTATTAACAAAACATCCCCTTTTTCTTCGCTCTTCCGGAACCGGTACAGAAATGGGTGCTTTTTCTACGTTGTTTACCTTAGTTACTGGGGGGTTTCGGGGAAGACCTATGTGGGGCACCTTTTGGGTGTGGGATGCTCGTTTAACCTCTGTATTCATCTCGTTCCTTATTTACCTGGGTGCACTGTGTTTTCAAAAGCTTTCTGTCGAACCGGCTCCTATTTCAATCCGTGCTGGACCGATCGATATACCAATAATCAAGTCTTCAGTCAACTGGTGGAATACGTCGCATCAACCTGGGAGCATTAGCCGCTCTGGTACATCAATACATGTTCCTATGCCCATTCCAATCTTGTCTAACTTTGCTAACTCCCCCTTATCAACCCGTATCTTGTTCGTTCTGGAAACACGTCTTCCTATTCCATCTTTTCTCGAATCTCCTTTAACGGAAGAAATAGAAGCCGAGAAGGAATACCAAAACCTAGTTCACTCGCTGAGTCTCTTTGCATCCATGGCTGAATGGGTAAAGCGCCCAACCGGGAAAATTCGTAGGTTCGATTCCTGCTGGATGCACTTGGAAGGTTCAGTTCAATCGCTGCTCACGGAATTTATACATATAGCTCGCCCTTATAGCTTATGGGGCACTTCACTCGCTAGGGAAAGAAAAAGGATAGATGACTGAAAATCCCGCTTAGAGATCGCAACTATAGTAAGAGTAGTAGTTCCCATCCATCATCTCCGTCGAGGCCTCCTTTTACCTGCCAATTACGGTTAATCCGTCGGATTGAAACCTCCATTAGATTCGGCAACTAAGGACGAGATTACCATCGCATCGGCTTTGATGTCCCGAATCTTATCTTTAATAAGGTCGCCTTGAGCGGGCTCTTCACCGTAGAACTTTTACCCGTTCCACTCGTGCTTCTGATAGGAAGTTTTCCTTCTACTGGTCTTCCTCTTGTGGTTAGGATTTCAAATACATACCAAACTCTCCAGAGGAGATGTCGGTGAAGACTACCAGCCAATGATGGACCTGGGCCTACTACCGCCAAGTAGCCTATGAAGTCTCAAATTGAGTACTAAAGTCAAACTACTTGTCCTCCCCAAAAGAGCAGCTGAAATCAACCCATGGCAAAGCAGCATACCCGTTTAAGCATAGTCGCTCGTCTAAGGTTTCGGGACAAAAAGAGAGGCGGTTTCGAGTGCTCATGTGCCAATTTCGGGTGAGGTAATGCTAATTGATCCTCCCTAGTTGATGAACCTCTTTCAGAGCCTGTTACTCATAAGTCAAAATCATTCTATGCCCCTTCCCAAGTCTCCATTTTAACCTAACTTGAGCACTTAATTTCCCTTTTTAATGCTGTGCCATATATATGATGAGTTGCTCTTTGGTGCATCAAATAAGGATCCCCCATTATTGAGATACTTGCTATGTAAGACTTGCGCCCATAAAGCCTGTGGTTCTTTGATAGCTCTCCAGCTGGCTTATTTTGTTCAGTCTCTATGATGCCAAGCCCCCCATTGCACTTAGGCTTGCAAACTTTGTCCCAGGCGACTGCATGTACTTTTTTGTTTGAGTCCTCTTCCCCCCACATTTTTCTTTTACATTTGTCAATATCCTCACATAGATAACTAGAAAACTTTCTCGTTTGCATTGGGAGTGTGAGGACAAGAAAGACAATGTACAATGCCATGATCACGAAGATGAATTACAGACAAGCAATTTCTTCTTCAAGAAAACAGATAAAGTATGAGAGTTTAAATAAATGAGCTAAACGTTGATGCCACAAGGTGGGATTCAGACGAGTAGCAAGAAGAGAGAAGCAAAAAATCTCGTAAGTGATGAGGGACCGTGCAAGGGGAAAGGGTAATTGTTATTCCCCGAGGCGAGGCTGAAAGAGAGACTAGAAAGCAGGATCTTGGCGGATCTATGGTAATATCGGTTGTTGATTCTTGTCCTTCATTCCATCCACCTTCTTCTTATCCGTAATGGCAGAACCATTTCCCTTATTCTTTTATTAGAATACACGCCGCCTACATTACTACCATAAAGGATCTAAAGGGAAGTTCTTATTGGAAAGCGGGTCTTTTAGGCTAGGCCTGATTTTGATGTACCATGAGTTGATGTCGTCAGAACTATTCTTATAGGACCGGACTCGGGAAAAACTATTCCACATCGGGGGAAGGGAAAGACCTAAAGCAAGCTAGGCCCCTTCTTCCTTTTCGGCCTTTTTCCCCTATGGAACACTCAAGTGAATCTCGTACTTTCGGCACGAGGACTTGAAGATGCAACCTTTATCGTCCTGAAGGTGGCATACTTCTTTAAAGATTTTATAACAACTGTACTAATAGGAAAGAGAATCCGTGAGTTTGCACCAGAGAAAGCTAATTTTAGATAGGAAAGGTGGAATATGTGCTTCGATAAGTTCACGTCTTTGATGTCTCCCAATGGAATGGACTTGATAAACCCTTTCTAAACCCGGTTTTCTTGCGAAAAACCTACTTTTTAGATGTTTGCTAGGTATTTCTATCAAACACAAAAAAAGAAGAGGAAAACGACTTTGGAGTTTTTTGATATCGAGATTGGCATTCAGATACAACCGATATTACCTTCGATACGCCTTTCAAGGTGGCAACCTCTATAGTCTAGTTTGTGTATAGGGGCTTCGAAGCCTTAATGAAAGCTAGAAATATCGCCATATAGATAACGGTAAGTGGTGACAACGAAAAGGCTTTTAAGCCTGAAGGGCAGTGAGCGGGGTAGGATAAAGTGAAAAAGAATAGTATTTGAACCAGGGCGGGCTGAGAGGGCCCTATGTAGTCTTTCTTTTCATGGGTGGTAGGCAGCCATTCATTAAACGTTTTGGAACTTGAGACGAAGAGTCGTTTAAAGACCTTTTCAAAAACCACTTTGTAGAGGGCGGGTATCACGCTCAATAGAACCATACTTTGCTATGTCAATAGGAGAGAGAAAGAAAGAGGAACTATAGATCGAGAAAGTCACATTAGCTACACCAGACCAGACACACCTTTTTTTGTTAACCTATTTTTTGACTGACCGGATCGGTCACCCCTCAGCCCCCTATCACAACAAGGCAGAGCTAACCCAACATTCTACTGTTCTCTAAAAGGCCTGCCTATTCTATTATAGTCAAGCTTGGAGAACATAGTACTAGGACTTACTAGATGAAAGACCGTGATTGGTGAAGGGCGCCTAAGCGCCTTAGGTAGCTGCTATCTATCGGATCTTTTCTAAGAAGTTAGGTAGGTGGTTGAGTCGAAGCGTAGAAGGAGACTAAGTCATCGGTCGTGCCGGGATTGATTTCCTACTTCCAGCTGAATGAGGGCCACACAACACAGCCGTCAACCCTGCTGGAAGTGCTTTCTAGATCCAATCTCCTGGTCTTTCGTTCGCTATTCTAATTCTGTAGAAATATATGAAAGGTGGTCTTGTCCTTTCCTTTCCAACTAGTAGCTAGTAGCTTCGTCGTTGATCTCTCCTCTTCCCGGCCGGCTGTGACTCGTATGTCCAGACAACGACTATCGATTCCTAACGAACCCATAGATTCTTCTACCATTCGACCAGATCTTCTAGATTGTATTATAATTTTCCGGCCTCGAGCAACTTGACTAATATAATAAGGGAAAAGCCCTTAATTAATATTATGTCTTAATTAATATTATATTAGTCTAATATAAAGCGCTAGCGCCCAACCTATACAAGGGGCTGCTTGCTGCCTCTATTTGGTCGTGCTGCTATGATGTAACGTGCATAGTCGTCCCGAGGCAGCAGGATTATGGTATAGGGCCCTCTTTTCTCTCCCTTAAAGTCTTTTATGGATTTCGAGTCGGGAATAGAGCAGTGGCTTATTCGGCGCTATATCACAATTCATTCATTCTCGGGCATAGCTGTTCACGAAAGGTGGCATGGGGCATCTGTCGGCGGCGGGAGTCAACCATCCGAGCGAGAGTTCAGACCAATCCCATTCATCCTGGTCTGATCCGAACGGATTTTGTTGAATGAATTGATCCATTGTTGTATGCCCTACTTCTTAGTGAATTTTTTCCTACTTGGACCCGCCGTACTTCCTTTGACTACTCCTGAAATATAGTGGAAACATTTTGTTATGGTGGCGAGTGGGGAGTGAAAAGACCAATGCAGCAGAGAACGACCGCATGAATCGGAATCCACTTATTAAGACAGACGACCGAGAAAGAAAGGCTCCGCGTTCTCCAAGTGGTTGATCTTAGCTTAGCGTGCTAGCCGCTGCTTCATTTCGTATAGTGATAACGCTTTCTCTTATAGGGGTCTATTTTCTCTGACTTGACTCAGCTTGACCTACTTGACTCAGCGGTTAGAGTATCGCTTTCATACGGCGAGAGTCATTGGTTCAAATCCAATAGTAGGTAAAACTGACCGAAACCCCTGCTTTTGCCAGCATGACAGCAAGCACGGACTGGCAGCAAGGAGTCAAAGCATCGGTTGCTTCCACTTGTGGCCTTCTTCGACTGCCTTGACACCTTAATATCAAGGAATCCCACCTCTTCCACAAGTAGGTGGAGACCAGGAGGGTCGGAAACCCCAACGGGAAACCTTTCACCGCGCCACACGATTCTTTCGCGAAGCGCTCTCTCAGACGTTTCCACTCCTGCCCCCGCAAGCAAAGAGGTTTCAAGATACCAGGCGACCAAGTGAAAGTGAACAGCTCCAAGCAAATCTTCTAGATCTAGAGAACCTTCCCTTTTCTTCTCTCTTCTTTCCCTTATCTCCCGGGTCCTCAACCGAATTTTCTCCATTTTGCTCAGTTGGTACCCTCCAGCGGTGGCTGGGCAGTGATCTTTGTGGTAGCGGGGGTAGAATTCGGAAGGCTGGCCGGGGTTGTGTCCTTCCGAACGGACGAGGTCGGCTCGGTGACCGAGGGCTTGCGTGGAGGTCTTACAGAGCCACGGGCTTGGACGTCACTTCTTCATTTCTCTGCTTTTTTGAGGCCCGAGTTAAGGCATATATGTCGAACGGATTCACAATAAACAATCATCAAACGCGATTGAAAAACATAAAAGAAAGGGAGGCTTACTCGTGACGATGTCGGGCAGGGTGTCATAGAAAGATGTTTAGGGGTAGTGGCTGTAAGTTCGAAGGCTTTTGTGTTATTCGAGTGAGGAGGTGAATAAGATGTGAATAAGCAGAAAAGGAAAGAATTAGGCTTTGAACTTACGTTCTCTGGATGGAAGGGTGACCGGGATAAGTGATATGCGAAAAGCGCTATGCTTTACACGTTCGCTTCCAGGACGTCACGCCCGCGCGTCTCCTGACTGTAATGGTTGGGCTTGGCTCTGCTCGCCGGTTGTGCTGCGTGAGCCTCCAAGCAAGGCAAGCGAAAGTCTTCGGGGTAATCGCCGCGCGTCCTTCCCATGCTCCGTGACAACGGCGGTGCCCCGAAACAAAGAAAGGGGCCACCCAGTCGCGGCCGCTAGGGCAGGGCCGTATCCCGATCCGTATGCCACGAAAATTTAGGGAAGCCTTTTTCTTAAAAGAGTTTCTGCGACCGGTGAGAAACCGGACTATTTTCGGGGTTAAAGGAACACCTTTCTCTTTCATATTGAGTCCTCAGAGGTGCGGCCCACTTGGTGTCGGATCAGCTCGACAGGTCAGTCAATAGTCTTTCGCGGAGTACCTCCTGTTTTAGTGAACCCTGGGAGTTGTCGGCGGCTCGACGATCTGTATTCCAAAGGTTTACCGAGGTGAAGCTTTTGGCAGGTATTCTCTTATTGTAGCTTTCTCTACTTCAGGCTCTTCCGAGGGCCTTTGTTTGAGGTGAGGTTCTATAGTTTGATGGTTACCTCTGTTCTCCTCTCCCTTCCCCGGTAGCTAGGATAGAGTTCTATTTATCTTTCTTTCCTTCCGTTCAGGGGTACTCTAAAGGCTTTGCAACCTTTAGAGCTGGTTGACAGCCGTCTAGTCAGTCCCTCTCGCTCTTTTCTTTGATAGACATCGTTCGGTTCTCGGTCTCATCCGACGAAAAACTTTAGGTCCTTACGGATTCCCGGTTTCTGAAGGAGTAGCGGCTTGTGTCTCCGGCTCTGGGAGAACTTTACCTATAGCTAACCTAGAGAGCTTTACTTTAAGATAGCTCGGGCAGGCACTCTTCTTCGGAAAGAGGAGTTGCTTGCCTTACCACACCAACCACCTTAGCGCTGGAAGTTCTAGCAATGGGAAGCTAGGCAAAGGAAAAAACTATAGCAAATTCATATTCATTAGATAAGAAGATAAGAGATTGTGGATCTGTTCTTAGTAAGGACAACCGGATTGGGACGATCAGGTCGGTTGAGGGCAGCAGCACACCAATAGGTGGATTGCCATTCTTGTACTGTTTGGGTAAAGGGCAGGAGCGCTCTTTCCCTCTCACCAGTACTTACTATAAGGCTATAAGGGGTGGGGCAACCGGTTCAAACCAAATATCCAACAGACGCTTTCCTTAATGGCTACCCGCTTTCGAGTGAACTGAACTCTTGGACTGGCTGAAAGGGAAAAGGGAAACTGTACAAGGCATTTTTAACTCGTTTACGGTATGGCTACAAACCGAATGAAGAAGTCGGAAGCAGTTCATCGCCTGTGGGAGCTTGCTGATAGTGAGGAAGCCATAATCCATCTATCGGATTGCCTATTTGTCTATCTATCTGGTGAAGAGAGAATGGAAGAGACTCTCAATAGGGCAAGCACCCAATACCTCGTCGAGTCCAAAGCTCCAGCTCAAGCAGTTCAGTCCAAAAAAGAGATGTCTGCCTTCGTTCTCGCTCAAGCTAAAGCTCAGTCTGCTAGCTCAAGTCGCAAGTCAAGTAGTGGAGATCCAGTGACAGACAGAAAGGAGAGTTAGACTGGAATGCAAGAATGAATCTCAAAAAGGTCTGCTCCCGCAGTCAGGATTGCGACTTTGTAGGTTTCCAATAAAAGGTATACGTAAAAATATGATTTGCTTTACTGCTTTACCCGGGCCATACCCCTATGTATTCTACTCGTATCGTAGCATGAGACCCCCTCGGAAGTAGTTGAAGATCGAAATCAAAAATCCCGGGCTAATTGATTTTTTAACTCTATCTGTCAATGGGGAGATCCGATGACGGACTCCATGGATCGAGCGTTTTCCTTTCTCCTACTGAACAAGTGGGGTGGTTGGGCTCACATTGAACACTGCGGATCGCTTAGCATCGGGGTGATTTACTTCACTGACAAAGACACAGAGGGTGGTCGGCATCAGCGATCTCATCGTTCGAGTCCCCGGACAAAGGCTCGAAAGACCTTATTATGATTAGCGAAGTCCTTTCCAACTCCGTCGAATGGTTTCACTCCTCTTTTCCCCCTTCTGTCAGTTCCTTGTCAGTCAGTCGACTCCCGTCCCTCAAAAGGATTGTCGAACTTCACGGTTATTTATCGATATATGGATAATCTCTGGCGGTCAGAGAAGAAAATATTTCTATGAAAGTAGGAGGTGTTAAACATTAGTCTGTCTTCAAATGCGGGAAGGTTAGACATTCAGTTCGATGAGGGCAGGTTCCTACACATTAATTTGAATTGATTGGGAAAGCTGGTTCCGTAGCATTAGAAACTTAAGTATCCGGAAAGAAAGGGGGCAATACCACTCGACATTCATTTGAGATACCACTAACCGCGAAAGACTATCTCTCCGAGGCTGTTGTGTTAATTCTTCGGACCAGACCAGAAAGTAGCAACCTGCTATCCCTCCGAGTCACCATCCTGGCTTATTACAGATATTAGCTTCCAGTATTCCCGGTTGCCAATTCCAACTGCGGAGACCGATTTGTTCCTTCCAAATCAGACCATACTTAAAGACTCCTTAGAGTCTTCAGCCTTGGACTTCCAATGGTTGGTGACCACAGGAGCCGAAAATAGTTCCTCGAATGAAGGATCATAAGCAACTAACATTAACATAGAGTTATACCACTTAAGGTTCTTCAACCAAGACTCCATCCAGTTCCTATATACGGTTTTTTCAATAATCTCGATCTCTCCATCAAAGTGGAAATCCGCAGGATCTAACTTGATCTCTTTGGGTTTCATCTGACTTAAAATGAAGAAGACACGGAAGCCTTTTCAGTATGGACCACAGGGATAACCCCTGCAGAGCCAAAACTCTAGTGGAGAACTTTGACCACTATGTTGTTTCTCTGACATCACCCTCAACCGCTCCCATCTACGGGATGGTCTAGAAGCTAAAGAGCCTAAAGTCCTATAACCTGCGCCACCAATACGAGCCAATGTCGAAAATCTTCGAACATTGTACTTTTCTTGAATAGCCATCAGGCCAAAAGTACTATCCTTAAGGATAATAGTTTTAAGTTAAGAGAAAGAGGAGAAATATCTCGCAGTCCTCCATCAACCCTAAACATTTTGGCGAACTCAAAAGCCCCAATCCATTTCATTTGATTGATGTTTACAAAAACTTTTTTCTTTCTGTGAAAGATCCGATGTATCCTGACTTCGACTGCGAAAATGTGGAAGTGGCTAGATCTCGCTTTGTGATCGAGTCTCATACGATACGGTATAGAGTAGCTTGAGAGAATGGGATGATCATTCTACCTGGAGTAGTCATCTCTGACCCCATAGACTACTTGCTCGAGTTTGGGAAAGTTGTTCAGATTGGAGTAGGACTGGGTTAGAGCCTTGTAGAGGACAAGCAAGGGATAGGGACTCCATTTCATTTGGTAACTTCCATAGTCGCTTTCACAGAAGGAGAGATAGAGCCGAAGTAAGAGCATAGAACAAGATGTGCAGAAGAATGAGCCAAAGACAACTAACCCTCTAACCCGGGCTCGAAATTGGTAGCTGACGAGTATACACCAATCCTACTGACTAGGGCGATAGCCGATCTAGAGAAAGGGGTACGGACTCGTTTTGGCTCTTATACCAATTTGCTATGTGTCGCCGGAGGGAGGAGATGAAAAGTCGGTTAAAGCCTAAACTTCAGACAAGGAAAGGCTGTCAAAGTCGTTGACCATAAATCCGGTCTTCGAGAAGGAGCGAAGCCACTCGCCTTATCGAATGAAGCCCCTTGATCCTATGGGTATAGACCCCGAATCAATAGGAGCAGAGGATGAAGCTTAAGCCGAAGATACAGACGCATCTGCATCAGATGAAGCATATGAAAAAGCAACAGCATACGCATACGAATAAGCAGAAGAGGATACCCTTTATCCTGTGGGGAAGGCATCAAACGCAAGGTGCCAAACAAGCGCTAAGCGCGAGGAAAGCTTCACCGCCCTATTCCCCTACGTAGCAAGAAGAGGACACGCCCGGTCAAGACTTTCTTTCTTATAAATACATATGCCGGTTGACTCTTTCGCTTCTTCGGTTTCAGTTCTTCTTAATGTTAGGGTCTTGGTTGAAGATGAGGATTTGGTAAATCCAAGAGTTTCAGTTCCAATTCCAATAGAAGAAGTAAATCCCATTGTTAGAAGTAAATGAGTTAGCACCCTGAAGTCAAATTATGAATTAGATGAATTAATTATAGGGTGTAGTAGGGAATGACTGGAATGAATTCCACTATATCAATAGCAATAATAAAGGAATGGCTGACACAATCAGTAGCCGTTGGCGTTGGAGGAGCAGGAGCAGCTGCGGGCGGTGATTTAGTTCTTTCATTAAAAAACCCGCCGGGTACGTCGCTTTCATTCCTTCTATTCAACATATCTCGTATGCTGGTTAGCTCATCTGGTAGCTCGCCTTCTTCTTCTAGTTCTAGATAGCTGGTTGCTGCGACATAAGGAAAACGTTCAGAATGAGCAGTTTTTTAGTTTAGGATTTCTACTTTCTTTGATGGAGATTTAAGGATAAGACATGCACATCAATAAGCAGAATACTCAATAGCATTGGAAAAAGTATCAACATAATACGAATTCTGGAATACCCATTCAGGAATACTAATACGTAATAGTAAGAACAACATACTAATTAAAGGTTGAAGTAGTAGCTAATCACTAAAAAAATAATAGGGAGGAAGAAATAAGGGGAAGTAATCATAATGGTAAACCAGAGTATAAGCTTGATCCGCCTTCACTTCACTTACACAATTTCTTGAGTTAGACCTAAACTAATATGGACTCAGAGGCCAAGAGTTCCGACTATCGAACTATCGAATTAAAGAAGCGCGAGCTCTACTGTATCTACGCTATTGCCCGATCATAGCTGTCTTATGGGAGTAGTGATCCCCATTCGAGTAGGGCAAAAGAGGACAAGCGGAAAGGGCATGCGAAGAAAGGTGGAGTACTTTCTTACTTGGCTCTGGATTGTTCTGCTCCAAGGCATATAGCTCCATCTTGATTTAACCTTCCTATAGAGATCTTTTTTTATATGTGGGTGACATTAGATTGACAGGAAGTCTTTCCACTTTACTCTCCTACAGTCTTTCGGAAAAACAAATGCCATGAAGGACTTAGGAAAGATTTTATTGGTATTCACGCTCATCGGACTGAAGTTGGTCTTCACTTATCTCAGCAGAAGTCTTTTCATGATCTTTTCATAAAGTTGAATCTAGCCAATGCAAACTCAACTCAGTTATTAATCCTATATCAATCGTTGTCGCTGCCTTTATCCAGAACAGAACTTCATACCCTGTCCGACTCGCCAGGTCAAAGCCAAGCTTGAGTTAAGCGAGTCTAAAAGGAGAAAAAGAAAGAGCTGCCATCAGTACAGCCATACTGAGATACCGTAGCTACTGTTATACCGTTGAAAAAGGTAACCGACCTCTAAGATCTCTCCTCTCATGTCTGGAAGCGTAAGAACTGCTCTGAAACGGCATGAAATACCTACAAGGACAAGGCAAAGAGAAAGAGACCGTCCAAAGGCACATTCAAGGAAGTAAGCCAGTTCAGAAAGCCCATCTTCCTTCCTCTAGGAGAATGCTGCGAAAGGGGACGAAGCATGGCACGAGGACCTTAGCAATACCTGTTAGGAAAGTAATCTCTCATCAAAAGTCTTATGTACGTCTTTCGTCTGCGCCTTTGCTTCTGAAGCTTGCTTTCCTGCGTCTCTTACGATGGCTTGCTTGCTAACGAGCAGAGGGAGGGCGTGCTACGAGCTTCCGGTGGACCAAGTTCTGATAAAACAGCGTATTTTCCGATCTACGTGTAGTGCAAGATGCTGGGTGGCATGGAACCACTGGTAATTAATCCATCCGCTGATGGTATGAGCGGCACATACCCGACCCTTTCTTCACTGGAAGTGACATAAAAAATAGAGCTGAATCAAAAAGAAAGATGTCAGGTGTTGATGAATACTTATTTTATCCCCTATGCGCACGGAAAGGGAAAGCTATAGTCTGATAGGCCCGGAAATGCTTCTTATTGGTTCCCTGCCCCCTATCGATGTGAATGGATTTTTAGACTAAACCCAAGACTATGCTGCTGCACATGAAAAGAATTTGCTCTTAGGTGCCTAGCCCGAAGAAGGGAAGACGAGGCATAGCAAAGGCTAAGGCGATGGAAGCAAGACTGAGTCCCTGTGGAGAAGGCCAATTTTGCTTTGATACGAAGGAGTTCATTAGCTGGTTGGTAGGCTGCTTCTTGTTCAGTATTTGTATTGGATTTGTTTTCTGCTTTGCTTTTTTGGGTCCTCCCCCACGAACCGAGAAAAAGGCTGAAATTTTCTATCTACTCCTAGCTGGGGAAGACCTACACCAGACTTTACTAGCTTATAAACGTCCAGTCCAGGGACTGCTCTTGATTTGATAGTCCACTTTCTTGAACTAGCGGAACTGGAACTGGCTTTGGATCCACCATTGCTTCTCCTGCTCTCGATTCCGCTTCTTAGCGGCCACCCAGTCTTTCTTTTACCTTATTAGGCCAGGACACCCTCGCTTATTGCAAGAGCAGGAAAGCTAAGAAACTTCAAAATGAAGGTGACGAAGGATAGCATTCATCCCCATATGGATGGGAAAGGGCTTATTTCAAATTGAAGACTTTCACCAGATGTCGTGGACCTGGCTTGCTTACTTCATTTTACGATAATCCAAGTGGAGCTCTGGTATTGGTAGAACTACTTATTCATTAATTCCCACATTGGGCGTGGGACTTAGAAGTTATAAGACTTGAGGGGGAAGCCAGTGCCTCGGACGTGGCCCTTCCTTCAATCAAAGAAGAAGCAAAAGAAAGAAAGGGAACCCTTAGACGAGACGGGAGCATACAAAAGGAAGCCCATACCCTCCCTCGAAAGAAGGCATTGAACGAATAGAACAAACCTTAACCCTTAGCGATCGGGAGATAGTAGTTGTATCGCCCGAACGAGAAATCAGAGGGAAATCCACGTTTTTGTTTGTTAAATCCATGGTTTTGCAACATGGGAGTCTTAAGCATATTAAAACGACAAAACAGCCCCAATCCCTTTTGCTTTAGATGCAAGTCTTATAACAACTGCTAGGGCGGAACTGCTTAAGGGAAGGGCTAAAAGCAAACATTGAGTTTTTTTTCTCTCTATGGTGGGAAGGGAAGTCCTAGAGTTTAAGCGGATATGCTATACTGGACCGGAGGTAGGACTAGCTATTGTTAAGCACGAGGCTTAAACCATACATGATGGATTATTTCCGGTGCTAGTGTTGAAGCGGATAGAGTGGGAAGGCTAGAGTTAATGCCTACCTTTCAATAAGACTACAGTTTACCTTTCCTAATCCTAAAGCAAGAAGGCATAGAGTCGATCTACCTATGACGCTTGTCAATGGATTTGCTTACATGATAGTGATGCTAATGGAAGACCTTTTTTAGTGGTTTAGGGGGTAACACCCCTGTCGACTGACTGGTTACCTAGAGCATTCCCCTCATCTAACTTCACTCACTTGAAAGAGGTATTCACTCTAATAAGGCATTCATGAGCTTACCTGTAACCTGTAACTGGACTAAGCTCGCTTTCCCCTAACTCTACTCTGGACAGCTTCTTGCTTCTTGCATGTTCTATTTAAAAGCGGATTCGCCGACTTTTCTAGGCTTGAAGCCCTCTCTTCTCGCTCATTCCCGACTAATGGCAACCTTCACTAGTCCGGTATTATAGCTTTTTTTGAACCAACTTCAATTTCAACCCTCATCAAATCCAGATACCAATCCAATGAGTTCGATGATCTTTCCTAGAGCTAGAGCAGAGTTAGGAAGGGATTGATGAATGGGATTGGTCTGAACTCTCGCTCGGATGGTTGACTCCCGCCGCCGACAGATGTCCCATGCCACCTTTCGTGAACAGCTATGCCCGAGAATGAATGAATTGTGATATAGCGCTGAATAAGCCACTGCTCTATTCCCGACTCGAAATCTATAAAGGGCTTTAAGGGAGAGAAAAGAGGGGTCCCTACACCATACTTCCTGCTGCCCCGGGGAGGTAGTCTTATTTATGAGATGAGATTTAAGCAATCTCAGATTGACTGCTATTCCCACTCGGTAAGCCTGAAAATGGGGAATCCTTCCTTTAGCCTAGCCCTTCGGTAAACATTCAAACTGACACGGCTATCTCACTCTTCAACTCCTAGCTCTAAGAACAAGAGTTAACGGGGAGCGCATTCAACCACATTCAACTGCTAACATCTAGGCAATATGCAATATTGCTGTTATCCCAATAGTCTTGATATTCCCGGTATTCTGCTATCTACGATTTCCTTCTCTTACTGTTGCAGAAAGACAGAATTCAGACTGTAGGGAAGAATTTGTGTGTTATCAACCAAGGAGTGCCTGGTAGGATGTCGTGGGTGCCTACCTGGAAGGCTCTTCCAACCCGGTTGAGAAATTTGTCAACAGGAGGGGTCCGAAGGCGCTGGCGAAAGATAGGTCATGTTTTCCGTCTCTCGCTTTTGAAGTGGATTCTTTCTCTGACATGATCCAGGTGATGCGTACCAGTGGATACCCGGTTACTCAAGGTCTATTATGGCCAGAGCGAATCGGGTTTGTTTCCATTCTGCGAAAAGAATGATGCATTCTCCTGTATGGATGAAATGAAATTCAGGAGGACTGTGTCCTCTTCTTTAAAAGAGCTATCAGCAGAACAAAAACCTCGGAAGATGGGCCGACTAGGTCAGGTTGTTGAGGGAGGTGGCAAAAGCCTTCTATTCGCCATTGGGAACTACCTTAATCAGAGGTTGTTACACCCCTTACATGTTTGGGTGGCGGAGGTCTTAAGACGTCTCCCCCAAGATGGGACTTTTAACCAAACACAGCCTTTTGATCGACTGGTTGGCAGTAGGCACTCTTTCTCCTTTGACTTAAAGTTGGCCACTGATCGTTGGCCTTTAGTCTTTCTGTTTTGAGGTGGTGCAGTACCTATTTGACCGCTCCTTTGCCTCAAGTGTGGTTAATTCTGCATTTGCATGCAATATCTTTGTTGTTAAACTTAAACGAAGGTTCTCTCAAGTATGCTTTGTGGCAGGGCAGCCGTTGGGATATCACGGTTCTTGGCCTACTTTCGCGCTATCACACCATATATTAATGTGGTGGTGTACGGAACAGGTGCACCCTGGTGTACGCTTTACATCGTACGCGGTACTCGGTGATGATGTTGTCATTGCCGATCAGGAAGTCGCCAAAGTCTATGAATCTGCTTTGGGTGGATTGGGGGTAACAATAAGTTCTCAAAAGTCCTTGATCGGTTCTGCGGAGTTTGCTAAATGCTTCAGGGTTAGGGAATTGAGAAAAGATCTCTCTCCTATCTCAATTCGGAGTTTTTGAAACTCCCACCATCCATGTGGATCCATGGCGGTTCATATGAAGTACCCTTTCCAGCGGTTTTCTACCCTTGCTCGGGTGGCTGGTGCTAATTACCGTCTTTTGGCACGCTTGGACCATCACCGGTCGGCGCACTATGGGCGCCTCTGGGCGATGTGGATTAAGATGGAAATGCCGTTCAATCTTTGGATTAGGCGGGGCCGTCTTCTCAATCCATATATAAGTGGTGTAATTCTCGACTTCCTAAGGAAGGAAAGGAGGCCCAGGGATCTTAAACTAGTCCCAGATCAGTTGTTTTCTCAACCTGGGATGAAAACTTCTCTTCATTCGTGGAGTCTTCCCCTCGTTCCTTTTATCTTGGACATCTCACTTGGTATGCCACGGGCATTCTTTTCGATCTTTACTAAGGTAAACGGAACCCCAATCTCGACTTAGACCAAATCACTTTCCTTTATCTCAGTTGCTTGCAGTTAGAGTTTTTTGAAGAAGTAGTTCTCTCCTCATCCCGTATTTCCGACTGCAAGAAGAAAATGAAGTATGGGATGCCCCGCGAAAAACCTCGCCCTTTTGCTCCTTTTTCCTTGTAAAGCCTTACTGACTGCTACTGTTCCCTAACAACCGAGTTCCCCCGTTTGGAGCCACGTCGTCGTATAGTATAGCATGCTAAGAAGGTACCATACCCTTAAGGGCACCGAGTTAGCGACCGAAGTCGTTTCGTAAGACAGACCCCGTAGGGTGAGCACACCAATGATTTGCTTCCGCAAATGACAGCCGTCTTGTACAGCAGGCATCTCTTTTTCATTCTCTCACTTTCCCCTAGTTCCTTGGCCCCCTCAGAATGGTTACTGGACAAGGGCAGAGCGAGCTAGACTCCCATAACATGTACAAGAGTGGTATGATTGAACTAAGCTACTTTATTAGAGGCCGGGTAGTGTTCTGTCATCACTTAATGAAATTTCCACTTTTCATAATCATGTGTAACCCCCTAGATGAGATAGATGAGGATATGAAAGTCTTGTTATTGGCTAGCAGTAAGTAAGAAGCTTGCTACAAGATATAGTATGCACGGGAAGGCTGTTTGAAGACGATTATATCATCTGATCGGGGAATTAACTTCCTGAGAGTAAGATTAGACAGTTCCATTTAGTCGAGATGACTCAGGAAGAGTAAGATCCTCACTCGGTCGTGACTCGGTTTACCAATCGAAGTCCTCCGCCTTGAACTTCCTGCTTGACTCGATCTTGAATTTCATGATGGAATTCTCTCCCAGAGCAGCGGAACTAACGACTCCTACAGTTACTAGAAAACAACTTGAGAGTTTTTTCCGAATTCTTTTTTCTAGTTATAAGAGTCGCTATTTCAGCCATAACAGTCGTGGTATTGGGGCTGTAGTTTTTGAAATCGAGAACATCTTTACTCGTGATCGTGAGAACATTCACCTTAGTGATAGTGACATATTACAAATTCAAGGGGACTTGTTGAATGGCTCCTATTCATTCTCTCCTTTAAAGGAGGTTCAATCTCCTTTTGACCCTTTCAGTTTGCATCCTTTTTATGATTCAGTACTGGATCTCTCGTCGAAAGCGCTTCAAAATTGAATATGGGGTCGGATGGCAACCCCGTGGTACCGGATAGAACTGTGCTTGTGGCTGAACCAAGGGATGAACTCGTCTGTAGGGCTCTCGGTGCCGTCTTGAATCAGAAACTGCCTTCCTCATCTTCTAACTATTTTCAAGAGGAAGATAATAGTGAAATTGCTTTTTGGAGTCGGGTCCTGGACTGGAACAATAGGCTAGGCCCACTCGCAAAGATCGATATAATTGATATTCACCACATTCACATGAGCGCGGACCACCTAACCCTTTTGGAACGACTTGAGCCTCACTTACATCCCGAGGTCTTAGATTGAGTTTCCGCATTCTTAGAAATGCCGACGATTAGGAATAGCGGTGAATTGGAAGAATGGGGAGAAGAAGAACTGAGAAACCTGGCAGGCTTCGCCAACTTCTCCCCCTTGGGCCTTGTCTTACTGCGGTTCCTTCTGGAAAAGATAGTCTTCCCACAACTCGAGGAAAGAATCCCGGGGCTGGAATATGCTTGCTGGAAAGGCTGGATCATCAAGCCTACCCCTCTGTTATCCACCACGTACGTACTTGACGAAAGAGATCCCTTGAGGTTTTTTCCTGGAGGCGTCGGAGTGGACTTTGAAGGAACGATGATCGCCTTGAACATGAAAGGGGAAGTAGTAATTCATGATAGTAAAACGGGCGCCACTCTATCAGGCACCAACAGAATGGAAATTTGCTTTCCCCGCGCATAGCTTTCATTATAACAAGTCTCCTTTGAGTGACAGTTTGGGTAGGGGGACGGGAGCGAGAGCTTTACCTATGACCGAGAATTGCACCTTCCTACAGGAAAAAAACGAAAAAAAAAAAAAGATTACGTGATTGGTCTCAAAGATGATGATCAGACAGGCAGAACTGAAGAACGCACTGTTTGGGACTGGGCACGACCCCTCTTCTTTCTTTAGACTATCTTTTTTTGTTTTCTGGATGTGGATTGAGCATTTTGTTGAGTATTGTTTTTGCGCTTGTTAACCTTCTTCTTTTTGACCGGACAACTGGATGCGCGAATCTTGCTCTACCACCCCTTTCTTTAAAAAGAAAGAACTCTAGTGAATGACTAAGAGGAAGTGCCTCTGGTATTTCAGTTTCGACATGGCCTTGATCTTCTGGTGAAGTGGCAGTAATGTGAGCCTTTTCCAACCAAGGATACTGAGTCTGACCGAGGAGAAGGACATCTATCTTGGCTGTCTAGCTATGACTAAAAAACCTACTTGTGACAACTCGACACTGGAAACTTTGATGATACTCTTTTTGCCAGCACACGACCGTAAGCTGTCTTTGCTTATTTCCTTGCTTAGCTACCCTCGAATGGTTTGGTACACGCTTGCCGGCCCCTCACCCCTATTAGTTAGTAAAGCTTGGATGCCGATCAGTGGCCTATTTACCGAATCATGATTCTTTTGAGTCCTATTTTTGCAAACGAATAAGACGGTGCTGATTCCGATGTATTCGATTTCTATGACATTGAGTCTACCTTTTCTTTTTTCTTGTATATGACCTCTTGTACAGTCTTTTTTCAGGCATTCAAACTAACCGATTTCATCTTGATTGAAATCCTGGCGATTATACCAAACCGTTCTTCCAGCGAAGTGGTGTAATTTAAGCCTTTTTCGGCATAAGAGGTCTTGTCTCTTTACTGTCCCGGTCCTCTCTCTTTGCTGTTTTAGCCAGTCTTGGTGCTTTGGGCGTGGCACTAGTCTGACTGTGCTTTCCTAGCCAAAGGCTATTCTTGATCTGATCTTGCCAGGAAGAAGGGAAAGCAGATTTTATAATGAACACATTTGGCGCAAGCCAATGCCGCTAATAAACAGCCTTTTGAAACACGCCCTAACATGTACCTACGGAGCATAAGATAGATCGGTCCTCGTAGAACGTTCAAGACTTGAAGTCTGTTGTTCCATATCTATTACTAAACCTCTAGGTGCTCTATCTACGTACAGAACATACCATTACCAAGAAAATAATTAGCACATTTGCGTGGGGCATAAGCACATTGGTGTCGGTCTAAGCCAGTCAATCAAGTCTGTAGTGTAGAGTCCAGGGGGGGAGGACAGGTTTTAGTCCGAGGAGTTCAATTAAATGATTTCTCTATAGTACATGGCCTTGAGCCTAGAGTCATAGAAGAATTCCTTCATGCTTCCCATAGGATAGGAAAGATTCAAGTGGCCGGTTAAGCAGCTCGTCCTAATCTAGGCACATACGCCGGTTAGAGCGCTTAGAGCAGTGCCTTTTCAAAGCTTAGCTTCTGAGATTCTCTTACTAATAGAAAACAATCTTTCTTTCGGGAAAGTCTTCTGCTTCTTGGCCTGGCACAGATCTTCTCGAATAAACTACTGTTTGCCCCTTGTTCTCGGGCCCTGGAGATACCAGAGCGGAGGGAAGGCCCCAGCTTTTAAATCCAATTTGTATTTTTGTTTTATATATAAAGAGGAAGCCCGCTTCAAAGCTTGGAGTGAGAGAAGTTTTTTCCTTATGTCCCAAGTTAGCCAGCATGCTTACTATACATTAGGCAACGGTGCTTATTATGAAGTAGGGAACCGCGAACATCGAGGCATTTTGTCGCCCCGAGGTTTGGACAATAAGGGCTTAAAGCTATGCTTCCACCGGGTGGCTTTGTTTATCCTGTTCTTTATTATATTAAGGCATCTCTTTGATCGAAGCTTGCAGTTGATCCTTCCTTGCCTTGTCCTATGGGAATGAAAAAAGTCCATACTCTGGAGATACTAGAAGGAAGAAGGTGCTTGCATCGATTGGTTAACCAGCCTATATGCCCCGATTCGATTACTTGCTTTGGCTTGGCTTTGCTTGGATTCTTGGTATGAGTTTTGAGCATTAGCTTTAGCGGCATGTGCTTATTGTTTTGTATGTGGGTTTTCTGCTTTGCCATGTCAGTTGAACCAGTCTATCTGCTGAGCGTACAGCTTCTTCTTTCCTTAATCTCGAACGCTTCACTTCGTCCCTTTCCCTTTCGGGCACATGAGAAAATGGCTCTATTTAACACAGTTTTTCCTTTTGATTCTCTCTTTGAAGCCGTAGCTTGCTGGCTTTGCTTTGCCCTTGGGTTTGTCAACCAACCTATGGCTATGGCTATCTTGATGCCCGATCTCTGGAACTAAAGGTAAGCTAAGGAAAGCCTTGTACGGTACAGAATAGAAGGAATGAACAGCAGAGCAGAGTAGGTAGGGATTTCCCCAGACCAGACTTTGTTTTGTACAGCTGCCTATTAAACAGTATTACTAATAGTTCTCATAGTCTCTAATCTGATCTGAGAACGGAATTCAAATAAACCGAAAAGGTGAACGGTCAAACTGCATGCAATCGACAGCCAAAAGAGAGAAGCCAGCCGCGGCACACTGACACTGACTATATCCTACCCCGGTGACCGGAGTCATTTCCCTCGCCTTGATGGATGTTGAATAGAACTAAGCTCCTCTTAGATAGATTCATTTTGTTGACCTTGATTCCATACACCATGAATGCGCCGCTTTCTCGGCTAGCTCCAGTGCCATTAAACTGACTGCCAGAACTAGTTCAAGAGATGAGGATCCAGGTACTGAAGTCACCATCGGGGGAAGAAGAATTCCATTAACTTGTTCAACTGCTAAGAAGAAGCACTTTTTTCTTGCTTGAATGTGGCACAAAAAGAAGAAGAGGCGAAGGAACCCGCGGAGAAGCTTCATGGCCTGGAGCCGGGCTAGGGGTAGAAGGAAATCACGTGGATGTCCTATTCCCCTATCTGTATATTGTAGTAATTGGTATCTCGCTTGGCGCACTTGCTCTCTCAAGATGACATCATAGAAAGATTTAGGTCTTCCTGATCCCAGTCTTGCGCATCTCTTCTTAGAGGGTACGAGAAGGCGTGGGCCCATTGAAAGCCCAGGGAAGAATTCCTTAAACAGATAAAAAAGAGTCAAGTCCAAGGGGGTATGATCCCAATAAAGATAGGATGGATTTTCAGTAATTGTGGACGAAGCAGCGGGCATACCAGAAATGGATTGTCAGGAATGGTAGATGGAACAAGGATGCATAGCAGGCTTAAAACACGACACAAGTAGGACGCGCTGAGGCCGAGCTTTCCTCTACTACTCATTGGAGCTAGCATACGCAATTTTCCGTTGAAGGGTTCCACTATCAGGGCGGCCCTTGCGAGCGATATTCACTTTCAAGAGTCATGAGCCTACGCCTATACCATTACTCTCGAAGAGTTCATCAAAGAGCTAAGGGATGAGAGGAGGTGGAATTTCTTTCAACTAGAACATTTATTACAACATCTTAAAACACTTAATATTACAGAAAATGACAGAGAATTCGGATAGTTCGGCTAAGAGCAGGAGATGAGCTTCGGGCCGCAACGAAGCAGATCCGTCTGCCCTGCTCAATGCAACAATCTATTCTCTGGCCGGAGCTATTAAATAAAAGTCTCATAGAAGTCTTCCATACTCCCTTTTTTGAAATACCAATTCTTTCTTTCCGCGAACTTTTCTAGTGTTGAAAGCCAAAGGAAAAGGAGAAACTGAGAATCGAGTTGGAGAAACCCGCAATCAATCCATCTACATAGAAAGGAGAAAGAAGAAAGGAAAGGCTCAATGTTGAATTGAGATCTCATTAGTCCGGTAAAGATCGAGTCCAGTTATAAAGGGAATGAATGGGCTATATTGATGAAAGATGGGGTAAAAACAAGCAAATTTCCCGGGAAAACGTAAAAAGTTCGATTCTCCATGTCCCATATGAAAGGAATTTCGTTGACAAGCAAAAATCCCGAGAAAACGCACTTTGATCACATTTCGATGTCCTGTTAGAAGGGAAATTGGATCACAAGCAAAAAAGACGGGAAAACGCAATGATACGAGGGTGCGGGCCGGGGGTTTGCGCAGTTGAGTGGCGCTTGTTGAATACAATACCTCTCGTAGGCCTGATCTCAACAATTACATATATAAATGGAAGTCAGTCGCTTTTAAGACGCTCGACTAGAAGAAAGAGAGATTTCTATTGATAGGAAGCCACTGATTAGAAATTGCACGAGTCTAGTTATAAAGGGGATTCCGCAGAAGGAGGAGTGGGTCAGATGGGGAAGGTAAAGAGAGAGTCTATTGAGCCACTTGGCACGGGATTAGTTCTGTGGCAGAATCAGTCGAAGTTCCCAGGGAGTGATCGGTAAGTCCTCACTGAAGGAAGTCAGTAGCGAACCATGAGAGTCAGTCATTTTCTAGGGAATGTATTTCTCTGAAGGAAGTCAAGTATCTATCTAGTACTACGTGAGCCAGTCAACTTCTTTTCTCACTCTTTCTAGGGTCCGGCAACCCTATTAAATGTGTTTTCTAAGCACTTCATGTTCTGGTGAAATATCTGAGCTTCATCCGAGACTTCCAATGCGGGTGAACCAGCCAAATTGGAATAAAGAATATTAATAGGAATAGAAAGGTGTACTATCGATCAATGCCCGAGCCCAGCTCCTTGGCAAAGGAAGCTTTTAGGCATCTTTCTCGCAGTCAGTGTCGGTACACTGTGGGTGGTAATAGGGCGTGGCAGGAAGGGTGCTCGCCTATGCTATTTTCTTGCTTTGTTTCGTTCTTCATATGTTGGTTGGCGACTCTATCTCGTTTGTAGGAGTGCCTATGCTTTATTTCCCGCTTGGGAGAAAGAGAGAATATCTGGTCCTATGCGGCTAGGTGATAAACGCATAAACCGCTTTTCGAAGGTTCGACGCAGTTGACTGGGATACTACAACTCCATGCGGTTGATAAGCCAAGCGGTTCTTGTACTTTCGTTCTTTTTGAAGGGTTCTGCTCGAGATCAATTCATTGGTCCGCTAAAGGAATGAGAGATGGGGCAAGAGATGAGCTTTCCCGCTACCTTGCCTTTAGTAGTCGAGAAAAGGGAGTAGTCGAGAAGAGAAGAGGTATGGAAAATCAGACTGTGGTTGGTTCCATAGGGATAAAAAGAATTGGTATGATCAACGCCGTTTAACCACGATTGCTCAACTGTCAATGTGCAACTTTCCTTGTTCTTGTTAGTAGCCATTCAGAGCGGACAGGCAAGGAGAAGTCCCAATGCTTTCGTCTCAGGCTAGAAACTATAGATTCTCATGCGCTTGAACGGGATGAGTTTCAGTTTCCCTTTCTGATTTGAGTATTCGCTTCATCTTGACTTAGGAACATGGATTTGACCTCGAGCCGCTCTATTAGAATGGAATTCCAGGGCGCTTATCAACCGCATTTCTTCTATATTGTATACCTGAGTGACTTCTCGACCTTGTGTAAAAGAGATCAGTCTTCCTCGCCAATGAATGACTTCTTTTAAGCTAGCCTTCCTTCTTCACCAATTAGTTACTTAATATTCTAGAAGTGGAGCACCTTGTATTTACTTAAAAGCTTGCCGGACTCAATCTATATCTATAGCACTAGCTAGCCTGCTTCCTTAAATCATGACGGTGGAGTGCCCGATGTGAGTCAAAGAGAGTGGTACAGTCACTACACGTTGTTAGCTGTCCCCAGTGCGTGCCGGCTTCCCTAATCAGAATTCATCCCAATCTTTCTGAAGGAAGTCTTCGAGTGGTGAAAGCTGAAAGATCAACTTCGAATAGTACGATCTCTCTCTAGTATCCCACCTCTATCTGTCCCTAGTTGTTCGCAGGTGAATGAGAAACTGGTAATCCAAGTCGGAAGTCCTCAACAGGCAACGGTCCTCACCTCATCACTAAATATAGATTCTACGGCCACGTTGTGAGCGAATCAAGTTAGAACGACTCTGGTACTCAAGATCGAATAAAATGCGATTTCAGTAATGCCAATAGAATTCGTTTTGGTCAATCGGCAAGTAAATTCCTTCTTGCCCGCTTTGTCTCTGCTTGAAAGCTTCCGTGTTCAAGTGAACGGTCAGGGAGTGACCCAGAAGAGGCATTCCTTCTTTCCATAATAGATCAAAGAAACTAGCATCGGAAGGAAGATTTAGAGATTCAAGGTTGTTAAACAATATTCATCGAGGGCGGAAGTGGCTTCGAGTTTCTCTCCCTCTCGGTCAAGCTACTTTGTTCCTCAAATCTGTCTAGGGGAAACCGTGAGTTAAGCGCCTTTCATGGGTCCCGTCATGAGGGATGTTGACCTAGCGTTAAGCGTACCTAGAACGGCCTTCCAGAAGAAAAGAAGAGGGATCCCTAAGCTTCTGCTTTTGAAATGGTGGGTATCTAACCCTCCTGAACCCGTGGAAGCACCACCAGAGGAACCAAAACAAAACCCTCGTCTTCTGTTGCCACTAGTTCCTTGAAGAAGTACGCTGCTGCTTCGTAACCAAAACCCTCAGCTTTAGTAGATCTCTCAGAAGTGGCTTTTGAACCAGTGGAAGCACCTCCAGAGGAACCCGATCCCTCAGCGGAGGAAGGTATAATTGATCTCTTTACTGTAGATCGACGAAGAAAGTGCCCACAACTAATTGACTATACAAAAGTCTTTGAAATCTCTATCGTCTAGCAGTGCCCGCGTCGAGGTTTCAAAAGGTCACTATGCAAGTAAGCCACCGCCAAAAGGGCCTTACATGGCCGGGTCAACTGACGACTTCTCTTATCTTTCAAACGATGTCGGTAATGTTTCAATTGCCCTTGCTAATGGTGAAACTCTTCCTTGAATAGGAAGAGGAACAGTCTCACTTCCTTCTGGTTTTCTTTCCAAGGTTTTCCATGTGCCTGGGTTAGATAAAAACCTTCTTTCCTTCCTTGCCAACTGCCCTTTAGAAAGGGGATTCCCCTGATTCGACTGAGATCGAGATCTCTTCTTTCTGCGAATGTGCCCGCGTCTTTTTATTTCCTTTTTGATAGAAATGTCGCTTCGTTCGGAACAATCGGCTTCGGGGATAAACGGGATCTCTTGGTTAGGCGTCTGCCGATACAGATGGAAATTCGGGATCTGAGGGACCGGCTGAATTGCATTCGACACGGTATAGAGATTTTGGTTTTAGACCAAGGTATGAGTTTGTATACTCGTCATGAGTAAGCCAGAAAGAATAGGCCAAAAAGCCGTATTGCCCGCGCCTTTAGCCAGGAGAGGGTTTTCTAAGATTCTAAAGGATTGTCTCTATTGAACCTAGCCTTAGTCAATATCGTATGATAAAGAAATGGATCTCTGAACTAGAAAGCATAAACCAAAGGCAAGAGTGAAATCTAAAAAGTTTATCAAACCCCGTAGGGATAGGGGGTGGTGAGATAGAGCAGGAAACGGTTACCAGTTCCGTTAGCCGTGTAGTTAGCAAGCGGTACTCGGGGAACAGGCTTAGTCAGAGATTCAAAGAGTTGGGTTAGCGATCCTCCTTAACTGAGTCGGGAAAGGGATAGATAAACTGAGTCGGGGTCATAGTACTCTCAGAACCGAGCCGGTTTAGTTACACCCCACCTTTATCCTTAGTCTTTTAGCTGATTGAAATAGTTTCAAAGATAGACGTGTCACATAATCACACAAATAAGGAAATAAAGTGAGTGAAGGAGTTACTCTCGGGGATAGGCACGACTGAACAGACTCAAATGCATAAGTATACTTGTATCGAGGAGTTCCTATTGAAAGACAATAAGCCGTCAACAGTGCCGTCTAGCGCCTTTTAGGCTTAGAAAGTCCCTCGTCCTAGAGCTGATAGAAGTACAATAAGAGTATTTGGACTTAGTCAATTCGCCGATTCGGGTTTTTAATGGACGTGTCACGCCTTGAACGCATGAAGAAAGCTGTCAAGCATTGAATGAAGGAAGGTTTGAAGGAGGCAGGCAGGCTCGGGCAAGGTTGGATCAATCGGGCAAGGACAAGTGAAGGAAGCAAAGCCATAGCACGAGAGAGAAGCCGTTCCTTCGCCGTTTTGTTTTCTTTCGAGGGAGCGCTCAAGCCGAGAGTCAATAGAGAGAGCAGATTCAGAAAGAAAGCGAGTCATTAGTTTTATAGTCTGTAATCTTGTAAAAGAGGGTTTCACCTCAACTAGGCTACGGGTTGTTATTCTGGTAGACATAACCCGAACGCCGCGCAACCCAGATCACTCTAGACTTTTTACACTTGCTCAATTTCTAAAGCGAATTCGGAAACTTTGGAATGGGAGCAAAGCCTGACGAACCAATCTCGATAGTAAACATTGGGCGGGCTTAGAAGGTTTCCCCAAATCCCACGTATGAAGCGGAAGCACCCGGTTTACGAATCAATCAAACGAAACGAAACATAGACCCTTTCCCCTGAGCTAGTTTTAGCTCTAGCTAACCGCCCTGATAGCTTACAATCTAGTACAGGTTCTAGGTTGAAAGAATCAATGGTATGCCTATGCCTGCTCAGGTTCAATGTGACTCTAAGGCACTTGTTGATGCGCTACTACTATCAGTTCGACTTTAGCAGTTAGGATTTTTTTGACTTAGCCGTGCCTGCCTGACCTCAGTTAGGGAAGAAATAGAATAAGATAGGACCCTTTCTCACTCATTCTCCTCACTTGGCTTCTGTTACCACCTAAATGACTACTCAAAACAACACACTTTCTTGGTTGAGCTGATGGAGACTATTCTTGAATCCTAGCTTATCCCTCGGATCTTACTCATAAATAAAGCGCCAGGACATAACTTAAAGTGCTGAATCCCCTCGCAGGGATTGGAAATTTCGGAATATCAGGATTTAGGCTCTTGCAAAGAAGGCAATTCATTCGTACAAGGATATTGAAACCTCAAACCCTCTCTGTCAACAACATCGAAAAGATTAGGACGAAGGAGCTCTCGCTCTCTTCCATATTCCATTTTCGGAAGAAGATTCTCAGAAGCTGATTCTACGCATCAGACTAACTGGAGTTCATGCTTTCCTGCGTGAGACAAAGGAAGCACAAATTGACTTACTCGGCGGGAAGGGAAATTAAGGACTTGTCCTCCCTCTCAAAAGAAGGTTCATTTCAGCTATAGAAAATCAAAAATCATTTTTTCTCAATCATGAATACCCTTTTTAGGATTCTTCGAACTAGTCTTTTCTTAGCTCCAATTCTTTTCGCCCGTTTTCTAGGATCAGAAGGAACCGCTATAATGACCACCAAGATATGCATAGTGATTCGATCTTTCTTGATCCGATTGTTTCTCACTCTCTTTCTATTGTTGATGACTCGGCTGCTTTTGAACTGGGGCTTAAAGAGAGTAAGCGCTGTGTTCCCTTGGAATTCCAAAAACGAAAACTAATGAATAGACTGTTGATTGCTTCCACTTGGCCCACTAGAAACATGGATTATGGATTATTGGTCTATAGGTTTGGCACTCCAGGAAATAACCGAAAGCTGGTCGGCGGGGCCAACAAATTAGGTTTCTTATTATCATATGGAGACTCCTATTGGCTATTGCTATTCCTAGGCTTCTATGGGCCCTCTCGCCTAGTTGCCTTTCAATTTCCTTAATGGCATTAGATGTCCACAAGCTGCAGAAGGCCTATCTTTCTCCCTGCTCGTAGACCCGATTAACGTTGTCAGTTCCTTTATCTCTTCCTCTGCTATTGGCTAAAACAATCTACTCGTCGTAGCCTTTTTGTCCTACTCTTTTGGTATTAAAAGAAGAGGAATTCCTCTTAAGCCGATCTAAGTCTTTTCCAAGAATCTCCTTAATCAATGTGGGATTTGTCCTTCAAAGAACCGATTCGTGCACAACTGTCAAACCTGAAAACATCAGCCCTCCCCTTTATCAGTAAAAAGTGAACTTCACCATTGATATTTGATTTAGGAAGGAACAAAATGGATTACAAGCAGGGAAAACGCTCAAATGTCACCATTGAACTCTCACTTAGAAGTGATTGCAAGCAATTTTCTCCATAAAACGCAATTGACCTAACCCTTCCTAGACTGTAACTGTAATAAAGAATTCCCTTTTTCGCCTTTTTAATCAACTTGCAAGAGATGTAGAAAAAGAAAATTAATATAGAATGTGTTCCGCGAGTGAGAAGTCTGCGCAAAGGCAGAATAGCGGATTAGCTTGTCTTGCCTCTATCTTCCGGGGAATCCTAGGGGCCTCGTCTCGCTTAACTCGTCGAGTAGTGATTATCCCGGAATGAAGATTTGTTCACAAAGTCTCGCCGTATAATGATTAGCTCCTTTCCCCTGCTTCCATCATTGGTGCTATCGTATAATAGAATAGAAGGCTCTTTCTAGGTTAAGACCTCTTTGCCATCTTGCGATGTCCCTCGTACTTTCCCTCCTATGATAGACCTTCTTTAGTCCTTAACCTATCTAGCTGGGCTTAGTCAGCTTTTCTTTGGTAAGTTCGTTTTACACCCTCCGCCTCCCCCCACTTATAGTAAGTGTGCTTAGCCTCCCCACAGCCTTTGGGGTCAAATCATGAAAGGGATTGACCTAAGGAAAGTCACTTCATACTTTAAAGGCGGACATAGAATAAGATGGCATCGAAGAGAGAAGGACAGTTAATCCAATAGTACTGGTAGGACCTTTTCATCTAATAGAATTAGAATAGATCACGCCTTGGGAGTTCTCTTTCTCTCTAACTATCCATTTCGTAAGAGAAGAAATAAAGGATTATAGGGCAGATGGTATGCACCTTTCATGATCTAGGCGTCGTTGATGGATTCTACTTCTTCTCCTTCTTTCTCGAGATTCAGTTAGTGCTCAATCTACTGATCATTGGTAGAAGAGAGAAAAAGTAAGCGGGGTGTGTTGGAGCTTGTGAGCGTTCACGCTCTCAGTTCCCGACATGCTCTGGGCAGGACACTGACGAATAAGAAAAACTGTTGAGGGAGTGTCAAACCTTGATTGGGGGGTCACTCTAAGGTTACGATCCGTTGGGTTGGGAAACCAACCTGGATCCTATTTCCTCCAAGAGCCCTACCGATTGAGAAAGAGATAAAGTTGAAAACAACTGAGATCGGATCTCTCACGGAAATGGTGAGGCCTTATTTAATGTCTCTCTTGTACCAAAGAAAAATCCAACCTAATATGAATATCCTTCGACCGTTATCTTTACGAATGCGCCATTTTATATATGCGGGCCTCATCATTTTGATCTTTTATCTTATTTTTTATTTTATTTGCATGGCACTCGGTTCGATTGCCCTTTTTCAAGCATTTTTTTGGAAAATGAGTTTCTATTTAGGGAGTAGAGTCCTATCCTTTGCATTATTTAAGTGTGGCTGCTCTGGTAGTCTAGCCTTTGCCATTGTGTTTTCTATAAGGACCCTCCTAAGTAGGGAAGCCGCGCCTTTCGGCGCTAATATGATAGGAGCTAATTCCGACCCATCAAGCTCAGCCGGGTGGACGGACTTCGACGAGGGGGTCCTCCGTCAGTCTTCTTCCGAAACAGAGAACTCGTCGGTAAATCAACCGGAAGCTAGGTCTGTGCTTCCCCCTAATCCAGTCGCTTCCGGGGGGGAAGAAGCAGGTCCATCTAATCGGGCCGAGCCCTATCCCTATCTGCCGGATCAAGTTATAGGAGGGGATTCAACTCTCTCGATTCGTCATCGCCTTTTGAATTTTGAGAAGGACACTTTTCCGTCTTTCGAAGACATCCAATGGGCCCATATTAAAGCCGAAGACCTATTCGAGGTCAAGGTTGAAATTATCCAAAAAATGGCGGTCCTTGATCCAACGGGAGATTGGATGGGGCAGGGAGCTAGGGCCCTCGACAATCCGCGTACCGCGACGGGGGAACCCTCCTTAGAACAATTATATGCTATTTTAACTGCCTTGAATGAGGGAGGAGTTCAATCCAAAACCTTTGCTGATTTGAAAAGCCTAATCGGGAGTAACCACTAGTGAGAGGGCAAAAATAGGGGAGGGGGGAAGGACAAAGGAAATAGCGATGCCTACATTAAATCAATTGATTTGTCACGCACGGTAGAGTAAAAGATTCGCCAGGTGTGAAATCCCATTGTATTCGAGGAGTCAGGGATTTGCTGGGAATTCCTCTTCTAATTTTATAGTTATAGTAGTCTTTTTGAAACAGACAGTTCACAGTGCTTATTCTATATATACTTTAAAAGCCAACTCATGAATCCACTCTATTTTCATTACGAAGATGTATCGCGTCAGGATCCGTTGCTCAAACCGAATCACACCAACGTTATGGAAGTTCCTGGATTGTGTAAGATAAGAGTAGTACCAAAGGCAGCACCTTCTATCAAAAATGGAAAATTGGCTATGGAGATTCCGCGCGGTCAGAAATTAATACAGACACAAAGGTTTTCAACAGGAAAGTCGTTTCGATCCAATCCATTCTTGGGGTCAAATAAAAAAGGATATGTCAGTGACTTAGCACGACAAAGCACTCTCCGAGGGCATGGAATGTCTAATTTTTTGGTCAGAATCTCCACAGTAATGTCTCTGTTAGATTCTCCGGTCGAAATACGGGAAAACTCCATTCAATTCTCGATGGAAACGGAGTTTTGCGAATTCTCCCCAGAACTGGAAGATCATTTCGAGAGCTTCGAACATATTCGAGGGTTCAATGTGACTATTGTCACTTCGGCCAACACACAAGATGAGACTTTACCACCGTGGAGCGGCTTTTTGCAAAAAGATGAGGGGGAAACTCAGTAAGATGTCGGAGAAGCGAAATATACGCGATCACAAACGTAGATTGCTCGCGGCTAAATATGAATTGAGACGAAAGCTTTATAAAGCCTTTTGTAAAGATCCCGATCTTCCTAGTGATATGCGGGACAAACATCGTTATAAGTTGTCCAAGTTGCCAAGAAATAGTTCCTTTGCACGAGTAAGAAACCGATGTATTTTCACGGGTCGCCCTCGTTCTGTATATAAGTTCTTTAGAATTTCTCGTATCGTTTTTCGTGGATTAGCATCTCGAGGTCCTTTGATGGGCATAAAGAAATCGTCTTGGTAGCAGAGTTAGCTCCGCTGCTGGTCTACAAGCAAGGTAAGTAGGTCCATTACCGGCCGGCTTCGGACCTAACGGAGTAATCCCTTGATCTCGGATCGGAGATGCTAACAGGGCGGGAATCGAAGTGGGGGACCTCTCTATCGCCTGTGTCTATCTCCTGTCAAGTATGCTCCCCAGACATAGACTACGTACAGGGTAGTACTCTTGGAAAGATAGAATATCACCGCGTGAACATAACATTAAGTTACGAATGTAACTCCCGGGGTATCGACCACTCTTCTAAATATAGTAAGGCGGAGAACTGTTGTTCATTGGAGCGCCGGAGTGCGGAGGTTGTTCCCATCATTGAAGTCAGAGTGTGGGACTGAGCCTTCCGAATGAGAAAGAAAAAAAGTGCTTAGTTTCGTTGGAAAAACCAACGCAAATATCATATTGACTTTCTCTCGCCCTACTTCTAAAGATAGATAGAAAAGGTTGGAGAGAGTGACTTTATGAAATTCTCTCCTTTTAGAATTCTTTCTCCCACACACCTTTGCCCTCTTTCACCGAGGAGGAAAGAATAATCTTCCAAGGCGGGCAGAGACCTAAATTTCCATTAGATTTTTTCCTAAAAATTTCTTGCAGCAAGATGATCAGTCCGAGAGTGCTGGAGAGAAGAAAAGAGAAATCGATAAAAACCTTTCTGATTCGGTCACCGAGCAGTCGGACGACTCTTCAGTAACCCAGGATGCAGGATGACCCGATCCCTTCGACGCTGTATACCCCCTCCATCCTTCGGAGGTGGAAGAAGGGGTACTACCAATTTCTATTTATATATATTAGGGCCCCAGAACGCCAAAAGGTGGGGGAGCAAGAGTTGTCACAATATAAAAGAGAAATAAATAAATGACTATAAGGAACCAACGATTCTCTCTTCTTAAACAACCTATATCCTCCACACTTAATCAGCATTTGATAGATTATCCAACCCCGAGCAATCTTAGTTATTGGTGGGGTTTCGGTTCGTTAGCTGGTCTTTGTTTAGTCATTCAGATAGTGACTGGCGTTTTTTTAGCTATGCATTACACACCTCATGTGGATCTAGCTTTCAACAGCGTAGAACACATTATGAGAGATGTTGAAGGGGGCTGGTTGCTCCGTTATATGCATGCTAATGGGGCAAGTATGTTTTTCATTGTGGTTCACCTTCATATTTTTCGTGGTCTATATCATGCGAGTTATAGCAGTCCTAGGGAATTTGTTCGGTGTCTCGGAGTTGTAATCTTCCTATTAATGATTGTGACAGCTTTTATAGGATATGTACTACCTTGGGGTCAGATGAGTTTTTGGGGAGCTACAGTAATTACAAGCTTAGCTAGCGCCATACCTGTAGTAGGAGATACCATAGTAACCTGGCTTTGGGGGGGTTTCTCCGTGGACAATGCCACCTTAAATCGTTTTTTTAGTCTTCATCATTTACTCCCCTTTATTTTAGTAGGCGCCAGTCTTCTTCATCTGGCCGCATTGCATCAATATGGATCAAATAATCCATTGGGTGTACATTCAGAGATGGATAAAATTGCTTCTTACCCTTATTTTTATGTAAAGGATCTAGTAGGTTGGGTAGCTTTTGCTATCTTTTTTTCCATTTTGATTTTTTATGCTCCTAATGTTTTGGGGCATCCCGACAATTATATACCTGCTAATCCGATGTCCACCCCACCTCATATTGTGCCGGAATGGTATTTCCTACCGATCCATGCCATTCTTCGTAGTATACCTGACAAATCGGGAGGTGTAGCCGCAATAGCACCAGTTTTTATATGTCTGTTGGCTTTACCTTTTTTTAAAAATATGTATGTACGTAGTTCAAGTTTTCGCCCGATTCACCAAGGAATATTTTGGTTGCTTTTGGCGGATCGCTTACTACTAGGTTGGATCGGGTGTCAACCTGTGGAGGCACCATTTGTTACTATTGGACAAATTTCTCCTTTTGTTTTCTTTTTGTTTTTTGCCATAACGCCCATTCTGGGACGAGTTGGAAGAGGAATTCCTAATTCTTACACGGATAATTAAATTCAAAAAAGAAAAAAAAAAGCATAAAAAGTGAAGAAAATTCTGACACCAATCATTTACGAGTGAGTATTACACCAAGAATTGACAAGCGGATGAGTTTTCTAGTTGGCTATGTTGATATAGCTTAGATAAGGAAAATATACTAACTATAGGGTAGGGCTTAACTTTCAAATCCGGGGGCTTTGTCCCCGAAACTCCCCTCTCCCCCCCGTCCCTTACTCGGCCTTTGAAAGCCAGAACATTCGCATAGAGGAGTATCTGTATCACGCATGCTCCTCCACTTATGACAAAATGACCTTCTATCCTCTTCTAGGAATTCCTACCCCTAATAAGAGAGGGAAAAAAAGTGGAAGAGTATTCTGCATGAATATGCTTCTGCACTGGGAATATCTCATAGCGGGAAGGCCCAGAGATCATAAAGGAGGGGATGGGAATGGAGGCATTCCAGCCCAACATACTCCGGTGAATGGGTCGAGAGAGATAGGGGGGGGGAGTGGGATACAGGAAGTATAGTGAACAGTTGAGTGGCTATCCAACCATTCAATCGGCTATGGGGGGTTTTAGCAAGCGGGTAAACCGATGATGACTAGTACAAACTTAGGTAGGTCGATCGTCGCTCATCCCTCGTCTTCTCTCCCGTGAAGTGATTAATCCCTAAAATTGGCATGCAATCCCTATGGAAAAGCAAGTATTCCGATTGGAGGAAATTTCCACCCTCTAATGATCCATTCCGCCCTTCCCTATAGCCGGAAAGGTATAAAATATTATGTTATGGATTACTTTCAGTAGTTCTTCCACCCCCTCCTGTTCCACCTATCCCTTCACTCCCCAGGGATTCCGTACAGCTAGACAATCAAGGTTCATCGCTCGGAGGGAGGGAATAGAAGCAAGCATTTTCCGTTCAGTCGGTAATGAATCAATACGCAGGGAAAGTTTGAATGGCAAGAGGCTCATATTGGTTGGGTATGCTACTTTCATAGGCGACTTTCCAGAAGGTCTTCAAGGTAGATATGCTCTTCTTCTCAGAAATACCACATACTCTTTTTTGGTCAGGTAGCACAGAAGGGAGAGTTGGCCGAGTTGAAAGCCTGGTTGCATGTGACTGAGTGGGGAGAGGGGGGCGAAGAGATCCGCAACTTTCACTTTGATCTTCGACTTGAACTTTCACTGCAAAATTTCACTTTTTTTTTCGTCTTTCTTTTTCTAGTAAGATTTCAATATCATCCTTCGTGAATCTTTAATCCCCATGTTCGTCATGCTATGAATATAGGTAGGCAAATTACGCCATTTCTTTTGAAGGGTAACGTTCATCTGATATAATTCACTTTCACTTCGAAAGCATCTTTTGAAATCGTTTTCCCACTTTTTTGTTCTTATCCATCAATCGAAGAATTTTCAGAATTCAAAAGAATTTCTGACGTCCGCTTTCCTCCAAAAGATATTTATAGCAAGCAGCACTACTACTAATTCCCGTTCGATAGGTTCCCATTCGGGGGCTTCAATCAGCATTTCGTCCCATGCATCGGGAATTGGTCAAAATCAACTGCTTCTTAAGCTTTTGAATTTTGCTCTCGAATTGACTATTGAAAAGGAAGGGATGTTGGACTTGGGCAGAAGATTTGTATAAAGAAGTGAGTGAATATCGATGGCCTTTGTTGAACAGAGAGCGAACGGATGGCAAGTGACTTTGATCTCACGCGGGCCTATACTTCGGCTGGGGGCTGGGCTTTGACAGATCAAGACTGGGGCTTCGTTTAGCCGCCTATGTAGTAGAAAACTCTGAGTTCGACGTTGAATAGCCATAGTGAGTTCATCACCAGTGGCATAAGCAGAGGAGGGGGGGGAAGAAAGGAAATTTACCTCACTTCTTAGGATCCAATTCCAGTTAAATCCGCAACAAAGCCAGCACCGGAACCCGTTGCTTTCGTGGGATCAACTGCTCCTTTTCGATATAGAACTGGATAATCACAAACTGCCTTTGCCTCTATCCCTACTTCTGTAGGGGGCTCGATCTCTAAATGGATCTGCTATAGAGCTACTCTCGATATGCTTGGGACTCCGCATCTTATCTTATGGATTTGGAATCGAGCGAGATGATATGCTGAAACGGGTGTTAGCTTAAACCGCCATAGAACGAAGCTTAGCCGTCGCCCATATGCTAGAGATTATGTTGGGTCCGTCCCGAGATGCTCACTACGACCTGGCTTCGGGGCCTTTCCCTCTCGTTAGCTTGTCTTTAGTTAGATAAATCCCATGTGACTCCTAGTATTTATTGTTTATTGTGATTTGGTCAAGTAAGAAGTGTCAGCAATCCGTATAGTGCTATTCCTAGTACTTTGACTTGAGTCACCATGGCTACATAGCGGTTCTCATTCTCACTATGGCACTTTCTCTTCTTTCAGTTATTATCATTCCCTATACTACATCATAGTCAGGGCTGCTCTGGAACGAAGCAACTAGAAAGATAAGGAAGCAGCAGATGCACGAATGGAAGATGCAAGAGTAGGCTTTGAATTTCATTCGAATATAGTGGAAAAATTCATAGAATAAACGAGCTTTTAGCTCGAGAAGGCATCTTTGGATCGTTGAACTTTCACGCTCATATAGCGAAAAACGACTCCAATTTCTAAAAATAGCTCAGTAAATGAATGGTCGAGCAAGTGGCTGATGGAAAGAATACATACCGGCGCTCTTTCTATCCAGTCTTTGTCCCAGCCCACTAACCCCAAGAGGGGGTACACCAAAGACAAAGACAATCCAACCAAAGAACAAGGGCACGCCTTCGCGGCTTTATCTGCCGTTACACGAATACTTATTCATATTCGAGGAAGGCATGCCACACCAGGAACAGTTTGTGGATAAGAAGTATTGTCAACTAGAGAGAAAGCTCTATCAACTCCTTATCCCACTCATGACACTCTTGACCTGGAAAATCCCAATCCCCCTTGGAATACCTTATAGAGCTGGGCACGGTTTGATTATCAGCTGCTCCCCGCCCATCAGCGAATGCGAGCCCTACGAGCTGCGAGTGGAGAAGAAAACGAGCCATCCTCACCAACTAGCTAATCAGACGCAAGCCAAAAAAATTCTTCCAGATAAGAATGAATATGCCGGATCAGCATCAGCACCAGATTTGACTGCGTCTTATGAACCTGGTAGTGACTTTCAATCCCCTGCTCCACCTCTTTCAATGCTTTAATCCACTAGTCATTCCCACTCGGATAGAGGGGGCACCACAAACAAGGAAGGGGTTTAATGCTTTAAGGAGAGTGGCTTGACCCCCGCGAAAGAGATTCTATTACCCTTCCTACGGCTTTTTATTTTAGTAGAGGGATGACCCCGAGGAGGGACACTAGTCCCTTCAAGACATAGAGGAATATAAGTCAGGGATGGATGGCGAATGAGAGGTAGGCAACCTCTTTACTTTCTATTAGATTATAAAAACGGAGGAGCCAGAAGTGACCCAAGAATAATAGGCATATGGAGCATAAGAAGGCTTTATTTAAAAGATCAAGGAATAAAAACCTTTATAGATGAGGGGGAGTTCCGACTATTAGATTAGGATTGATGGCAGGCTGGATTCGAAGGAAGGAGTTATGCTTCTCTAGAATCGGGCCACTACGCACGTCTGTATTTAATGATTTCTGGTGATGAGGGGGTTTGATGAAGGGTGCACGTCCGGAGCTGGTGTAGAGAGGTGGTGGGAGCGGCATAAGATCGCACGGGTCGGGCTCCCCATTTCTTCTTGCTTTTCTAATCTTCCTTCTACGCTCTGCTATCTTAACGTAATCCTGGGGAGTGGGCTTATAGTCCAGCCTTTCAAGCCCTACTAAGTAAAGTGGGATCGTGCCTTGGCAAAGTTACCGGCACAAGCCTTCCTTGTAAGCTAATCCCCAGACCCAGCCTTAGTCAAATAGGGGGTTCAATTTCATCTTCGCTAGCATTTTCCACCCGGGTGAGCTCATCTTCATTCTTTTGGATGGCCTCACGTCGAGGGGAATACAATTGACTGTCTCGAACTGATACGATAGGAATTGAAATCCCGACTCTACATGCTGCACAACTTCTACCTTTCTTGAGCCCACTTCTTCGTCATCAGCCAAGATAGTGACTAGCTGGTCGTCGATAACGAACTTTACCCTTTGGTGCAGCGTAGATGGGCCTTATGGGGAAGGGCCCTGCTGAATGGAGCCAAAGTCTTCCCAATAGGAAAGTGAACGATGCCTCGATATCTACCACATTAAAATTGATCTTGAACTGGTACGGCCCGATCACAACGTCAAGTTCAATTACTCCAACAGTCTGGCGGACGGAATTTTCGAATGCTCGGACCGTCATCGTCTTTCTCTTTATATCCAAATGCCCCCGCCCCAGGGCCTTTACACTGCTCAACGTGCAAACATTCAAACCACTCCCATTATCAATCAAGACTGCAGGTACTATCTGGGCCCGACAAGACACCAAAATAGAAAGCGGGTGCGTGTGGGTTGTCCTATCGGCAGGGATATAATCATAGGATAAGTAGTTTATAACCCTAGACGCCATGATTTGTTCGGCCAGCCTTTCGGGATTGATATTGTCTTTTACATGGGCCTTTTGCAGAACCTCAATCATTTGCTCTCGGTGATGTTCCGAGGTTATCAATAGATCAACAATTGAGATCTGCGTGGGGATCTTTTTCAGTTGTTCCGCCACATTCTACTCTGGCTTCTTGAGAGCATTGTTCCGACCTAGTCATATTTCCTATCTTAGCACATTCTTCACCCTCTTTCTTCTCCACTTTTTCAATGCTATCGTCCTGCTTTCATATGTCCCAGATACCTTTGAAGCCTTACCTTCCCTTACTTATAGAAAAGGGTGTGGTTGAGATAACGATAGGTGAAAGTTTAGGGATAGTAATGGTGGCTGGTGCGGGCCTTGGTTGATGGTTGACATGGATTGAGACAGGTTGGTTGAGCACGAATTTTTTGTTCTGTATCTTTCTGTGGTCTGGCTGGAGGGTATTTGAGAAGTCTTCACTGAGCTGGCTCAGGCTTACTTCTATGGGGTCTGCCTTTCATTGAATTGAATTTCAGTGAGGGTTGTGGGGTAAGGGAGGCTGACAACGATGGATGGCTAGCTCGGGATAGCCGCCGTCGGGAATGCTACATGTGGGGCCTTACCGGTGAATGGTGTTGAAACCTAGCCCTATATATAGGAGTGTTGGACCTACAGGGCTCTAGTTACGTAGGGGCAAGCATATGTTTGTGTCTGTCCAAGCTAGCATATTTGTGTGCATTGATTAATAGAAGGGACAAGTTTTGGTTGGGACAAGCTATCGCATGCATGGAAGTGAGGCAAGCTATTTTAGCTTGCTTAATTATGGTGTTTTGGAATTCACTTCTCTAAGAACTGAAAAAAAGATTGGATCTTGTGCGCCGGCTATGCGTCAGGTCTCTCTCTCCCGCAAGGCAGCTTTGTCTTTCTATCTATCTTTCCAAAATTCATATTATGGGTCTCAGAAATGGGTTTGAGATTTTCCATAAAGAAAGACGGCAGGATTTTATTAATCACTAGGCCGAGATAGATTTGTTCTATCCGCCTTCATCCATCACAGCGAGTTTGGATGGCGCGCCCCGAGAGAGAAGTAGTCGAAAGGTGCATGCGTTTGAACGTATGTCGGATCGGCTTGCTGCACCGGCTTCTCTGACTTGATTCTTCTCTGAAGGCTAAGTCCAGTAGCCTTCCACCGACTCAACGGATGGAGAGAAGCGCGCAAACAGAGCCGGACGTTACTTAGGCAATGCCGACCGGCACTTCAACCACTGAAATAGCAGCTAATTATTTCATTCTCAATGGTGCCGAAATCTCTCAATAAAGCAGCTAGGCCGTTTTCCTATCTCTAAAGGGGCTTACTCATAAAGATAAAGGGGGCTTTACCCTGATGCAAGTAGTCTCCGCGGCTATACTATATCAAATAGCCTAGGGCGCTACTGTACTAGTTTTTTTCGGGTTCTTTGCTAGCCAGACACCTGTCAACCAACCATACAGTAACTATCAGTTCTTTCGCAAGCCAAGCCAATATGCCTCGATCCGCCCGAGGAGAATCCGAGTGAAAGCAGCAACCAGAGTGATAGTAGCGTGTGTCAGCAAACAACTCTAAGCTAAACTGATTACAGATAGGTAGTGCGGACTACACTACTTTTCTGTAATCACCTCACTCACTCTAAGGTGAGTGAAGTGCCCTACTTCTATCTCACGGGTAGTGGTAGTGTAGCTGGGCTATTGATCCTGGTGAAGGAGCCCTATCAAGTAAAGGCCGGGCGAGGAGTGATAGAATAGCAAGCAGGGTCACTTCCGCAAGCAAAGCTCTTTCCTGTTCAAATAAAGCAAGCGGTTAGGAAAAAAAATAGCCAAGCAAGTCATGCCCCTATCTATCACGGCGCGCTATTCTCTATAGAAAAGAGAATAGATTCTCTCTCTTTATCCTATAGCGGGATTTTGGTAGGACTCCACCAGAGGGAGTGACATGAATCCACGTCGACGTTATTGATTTCAGATATGGGGAGCACTATACATAGATAGAAGCAAGCGCTACGAAAGCAACAACAATCCCTACCTACCCCAGTCCATCCCTTCACCCGGATAATGACCATTTAAGCACCTCTGGAAGCAGACAGAAAGAGATGGCAGAGTAAGCACCTCGTCCTTATACTACTTTCCCTGTGTTCTATCACTCCCCCCTATCACAACAAGGCAGGCCTGCCCAAGGAAGAAATCACAACCAGGGCTATATTCACCTCTATGTTAGGTAGCCTCCTCACTAAACACAAGTAAGAGCTAGCTTGCATTGAGAATGAGGGGCCCTCCGAAGGACTAGTTTTCAGCTCCTTACTTACCTACCCTTAATATATTAATTAATTATTAATTAATTTAAGAAAAAGAGTCAAAATTCCAATGATTACACAGCCCACATCGCTCCGCTGCTCTGTTCGCTCCGACGATTCTACATACCGGCCGGAAAGAGAGAGAGCAGTGTGATTGGCTCTATAATGGAAATAATGGAAATGCTCTGTCGTAGAGCTTCGCTAGCAGTGTCGAGCTTTGCTCGCGATTCGACTGGAACTAAGGACCTGAATGGAATTCATGCTGCTATCTAAAGAATGAAGAAACCGCTACTGAACGAGAGCGAGTGAAGTGCTTACGCCCCTTTAGAGATAGGGGCGAGCCAAAGAGAAGTTGTAGCAACGAGCTACTAAGGAGTAACTGTGTTGAAGCTTCAAACGTAGAGCTCGCGACGACTTCGAGCGAACTCCACGAGTGTGCCGAAAAAGACTAAAAAGAATCTGTGATAAGTAAGCGCCTGCGTTCAGTAAATCGCAATTCTTTTTGTGTGTCGGGCAGCGCGCGTTAAGATTCGTCGCGTGATTGTCCGGGCGAGGTAGGAGATCTATACGAACAAAGCAGCACAGGTAGCAGTGGTTGCCTTTTATTTTCTTATTTTATAGGGGGCTCGACTTTCCCCTTTGTCACTATCTCGCCCAGCATATCTGCCGGGAGCAAGAGCATATCCAAGTCCCATATTCAGTTGAATCAGATCTTGCAGCGCTTACTACTGAGGCGAAAGAAAGGAGCAAGATACGGCCAAAAGCCGGAGATTCTCGCGCAGGAACAAGCGTAGGCCTGTAGCGCGCCCTTCACCCAGTAAGAAGTGCTTTTCTTGGCGAAGCGAGGAAGCACAGTTGCGCGCCTCTCCATAGCCCCTCTATACTCTATAGGCTATTAGTACCCAGCGCAAGCGCCTGATTTGGAAGCTTGCTGTGTAATTTCATAAAGAAAGAAAAGTGTGTGAACCTCAGCGAATCCGGATTTCAAACTAGCCTCCTGGACTGAACCGACCTTTTGAATAGGTTATAACTATCAATAAAGTAGGAATGGTAAAGAAAGAGATGCACTTTC